TTCGTAATAATATTTTAAATCTTTTTTTCCAGTATTGTTATACAATAACTGCATCTTATGTTCTGAATTCGTGGTATAACCCATAGGACTAGACGATTAATTTTAAAAGGAGTACATAAACTAAGCATTAAATCTAATGCTTATATTAAATATTGCTATTTAAAGATTTTTATTTAGTTTTTTTGATGGTTAACTTTTAATACTTCTAGCATGTTTACAAATCCAAGCCTCGATAAAAAAACTAAATAAAAAGTTTGTAACCTAATTGTTATAAATGTGTTTGTAGGTTTAATTAAACCATTCTACTGTAAATTAATTTTACCTTACTTATACTAATAGCAATAACAACAATTGACCGTTTACATAGACATTTATTTTTGATATTTCGTAATATTGCTGCGCAGCAAGTACACCTATATATTTTTAATACATATTACTTTTTAGGTAATATCTACTTATGACATGCCCAATATATTGCTAATGACTAGTACTCCATAAGCATCTATATGAATTATGGAGTACGGATTGCGAAGTACGAATATCGGAATACGGAGTAGCGCTGCCTGCACTTCGTAAGCATATAAAAAACATACGCTAGTATGTAATATTGAAGATATTGCTTGGTATTTATAACATAGCTTAGTAAACCTAATTATACATAAGGGATAGGCGATTTGAACACCTAACCTTTCGCGTGTAAAACGATTGCTCTACCATTGAGCTAATCCCTTTTTTATATTTATTACTATTTGTTTTATTGAAAATCATCAAAAAGATCTGACAATGTATGCACTTTAAATTTTTATAACGTATTTTATAAATTTATTATAAATGTAGACTAGGCAATGATGAATATATGGATCTTTCATTAGGCTTCGTGACTATATTATTAATATATTGAAAAAAATTCACGGTTCCGCAGGAAACCAGTCCAATCTTTTTAACACTACTTTGTTGTGCTTACGAAGTTATGCAGCGGATCATGGTATTGCTGTACTAGATACGATTCTGATACCACCCCCTCTATCTCTTTGATATAAGATTTGTCAGGGTATTTTATTTATATATACCTTTTAATTACTAGTGTACGCTTTTCATTTACTGCTATATCATCTAGTGCTATTATACCATCCTTTATCTTATCATTTTAAAGGTATATCTCTCAATGATATCTGATAAACTAAACTTATATGAATCAATAGTTATTGTAAGTAAAACAAACATTATTAACAATAATAAGCCAATGTCTTTAATAGATATATAAGGTATTAGTATATATATAATTAAACCAACTAATATATATAAAGCATAAGAAGTTATAATACCAGTATTTAAACTGCTTAGCCCTTTGCTTAATTTGATTAGTCCTTTTTCTAAACCATAAGGTCCCAATAATTCTACTGAACCCTTATCTAAAACTTTAGTAGTTTGTCCTCCCAGATTAAGTATAAAGCGAGTAATATATTTGTTATAAAAAAGCTCGATCATAAAGCGTTGATTAAAAAGACTAAATATGTTGTAACCCAATCTAGTAAACTTAAACTTAATAAGTAAGCTAAATAGGTATTCAGATAATATTAAAGATATTGCACTTAATATAACCGTTAATAACAAGGGCAATAACTTGAAAAAATTAGGCACAGCAAATTCAGTTTCTAACATAATTTCATGTAAAGGATGTATAAATAAACTGTTGTCTGCATAGAAATTAGAAGCTAATCCTATAAATATATCCTTAGTTATATAACCAAAAAATATAGAAAAACCTGCCAATATTATTAAGGGTAAGCTCATAAAGATATCACCTTCATGTGCTTTTTTATAACTAGCTAAAGGCCCATTAGGATTAGTTATAAATGTTAGATATAAAACTTTAACTGAATATAAGGTAGTAAACATAGCACCAATAGTTGCTATAAAATACACAGCAATACTAGACAATTGATATTGTCCATATGCAGATTCAAGTATAAAGTCTTTAGAGTAAAAACCTGTCATAAAAGGAAAAGCCACTAAACTAAGAGAAGCTATTAGCATAACTGAATAAGTTAAAGGTAAAAATCTTATTAAACCTCCATATTTTCTAAAGTCTTGATTATCTGTTACAGCATGTATTACAGCACCCGCCCCTAAAAACAGAAGTCCTTTATAAAAGGCATGGTTAACTAAGTGAAATAGAGCAACATTATACGAAGACAAGCCTACTGCAATAACCATCATGCCTAGTTGACTCATAGTAGAGTAAGCTATAACCTTTTTTATGTCTTGTTGGAATAAACCAATTAGAGAACTAAACACAGTAGTAATACTACCTAATCATAAACAAAGTATTAACACTGTTGAACTATACTCTATTAAAGGAGATGCTCGCATTAATAAATACACACCAGCTGTAACCATAGTAGCAGCGTGAATTAGGGCAGAAACAGGTGTAGGACCCTCCATGGCAAGAGGTAATCAAACATGAAGCCCTATTTGTGAACTTTTAGCCATAGCCCCTATTAATAAACAAATACCAACAATAGTAACAATATTTTCATTTATATTAGCGGCTAATGAGAAAACGGCAGAGTAATCCAGGTTACCAAATGTTCATATAATAGTAAACATACCTAAGGTTAATAAACAATCACCCACCCTGTTAGTTATAAAAGCAGATATGGAACTTTGGTTAGCTGCTATCCTAGTAAATCAAAAACTTACTAAAAGATAGGAACAAACTCCAACACCTTCTCATCCTACAAACATAAGTAAAAAATTATTTGCTGTAACAAGTATAATCATCATGAAAGTAAATAAACTTAAATAACTAAAAAATCTTTGGTTATGAGGGTCATGACTCATATAACCTATGGAATATATATGAACTAAAGAAGAAACAATTAATACAGGTATTAGCATAGAAACTGTTAATGAATCAAAGCTAAAACCTCATAATACATCTAGTGATTCTGAATCAACTCATTTAAATAATATGATAGAAACAGGTATATTATTTAAGCCCACCTCAAAAAAACTTACTAACGCTAGCAATGTTGTTACTATTACACACATACATGTAATTAAATGTGCTCCGCTAACCCCAATTTTTCTACCAAAAAAACCGGAAACTATTGAACCTAATAAAGGTAAGATAATTATAACTAAATACATTATTTATGTTCTATTGCTATGCTTCCTCTTAATCTGTAAAAAGCTACTAATATACCCAGGCCTATTGCCGATTCTGCTCCGGCTATTGCTATTACATATATAGCATATGTTTGTCCTAATATATCATCAAAGCTAAGTGAGCTTACCAGAATTAAAAATGTAATAGCTAAAAGCATTATTTCTATGGATATAAGCATTAAAATTATATTTTTTCTATTTAAAACAAAACCTAGTATACCTATTAAAAATAATATTAGTGATAAATTCATTATAATATAGTATTACAAAGAAAAATGTAAGTTTACAAATAAACGCTTGTTTTGCAAGCATTACTTAGGTGCTTGTTATATACCGAAGTAACACTCATATATGTGCATACACAAAGCATCATTATTTTATTTATTTTATGTTAAAATAAATAAAACCAAAACATTATACCTCGTAATGTTGCATTGCGAAATAAGGCATGCGTAGTTATAAGAACCGCAAGCTTAAATTTCTATACTACTTGCATGCTCACGTATTAATGATTGTATAGCAGTGTATATTTATATGTGACCATTCTCTGGCCGTGGATCAGTCCTTTGCTCTAGAGGCAGAAAATGATCATGACAATTTGGGTGCGTAGCAGCAATCATCTGGGTGACGAAGGTCTTAATCGCCACAATTTAAATAACTAAAATCTGGAGCACCAGAACCTAGACGAGACATCTGAACAGTATGAGCAACAAGAACTTGAGCACGAGTTGCAGACTATTAATAAAACGGGTATGCGGCCTACCAATCAAATGCAAATGGTATCAGAGCTATCTATCAAATGCAAATGGGTAGGCGGCTATTAACCAAAAGGGAGTATGCGGCCTACCAATCAAATGGGCAGCAGATCCACCCATCAAACGAGCAGCACGGGCAGCATGGGAAGCACGGGCAGCACTGGCAAGATGAACAAGGACATAAGGGAAATTTGGAGCACTATTACCAGGAGTAGACGGCCGAGTAGTATAGGGGTTCCTGCTCCGCATTGCTCTGCCTTGCTCCGCATCAGTATTTAATTTACTTTCCTTTATAAACACATTATTTACATAATATTACATCCCAATCCCACGTAGGCAGAGATATAAACACAAGGTATTACGTCCACCCACACAAAGGCAGATAGATACACACAAGGTATTACGCCCCAACCCCGCGTAATACAGTGACAACAGCCAGATATTTTGCCTCCTTGTCTTTTTAGAACCTTAAGTGGCAATAACCTGTTTTGTAAGGCTAAGGTACAAAGGCTAATTAATTAAATATATGTATATACCAATAAACAATTTTGTAGGTGTGATACCATATAGCTTTACATATCACTATTACTATTACAGTATTTTAACAATTGTATAGTATATTTTAATATATATATATAACAGGTTACGGAGTACGAAATACACAGTACATAGTACGAATTACGAATTACGAAGTAGCGCTGCTTGCACATCGTAAGCATGATATTTTGTCCTTAATTTACTTATATACATATATTTTTCGATTGTTGTTTTTTATATTTTATCTACTTTTTATTTTGCAACAATTTCTGGAGTTAGTATATCTATACTATCCCAATATTGATCTCAATAATTTTGCTAATGCTCCTAATAGTCATATGCTTATTACGTATCATTACATGCAAAGTAAACGCCGTTTATTTTATTACTTTTTAGTGTTAAATTTAGTTATTAAACTGTTTATTGCTATCGTTTAATACTTGTCTACTATCAATAGATAATGCTTTCTTACCCAATTCAAAGGCAAAACCTAAAGTTAAAGCTAAAAGAAATACTAACATAACAGTTAAGCCATAAACACCATTTGTATAAGCACTTACCAGATACGGATACACTAATAAAATTTCTAAATCAAACAGTAAAAACAATAAAGCAAATATGAAGAAAGATATGCTGAACTGTGTTCTGTTTTGTCCCAAAAATGAACTAAACCCACATTCAAATGCACTGTCTTTTTCTTGATATGGATTATGTGGAGCAAATACTAGATTTACAGCCAACAAAACAAAACTTAATAAAGGTATAAATAAAAAGAAAAAAGTTGTACTAGACATCTAAGAGTTAAACATTATAATTGCAAGTACACTTGATAATCTTATAAGTATATTAGTTACAAATATAAATAATAACAACATTAAAGTTAAAATAGAAATAATAACGGCTAAACAAGATGATAAAACTACATTATCAATTTTAAAATATACATCACTTGCTTTATTTCTAGTATACTCAAGTAAAACACCCTTTCCTAAAACATTAAAGCGTACATATGAATTTAAACCGTTACTTGTATATTTTGTTTCAGGTTTACTATTACATAGGATACTACCTTGTAAAGTTTTATCTGCGTATTTTTTATTTAACTTATATTCATGTTCGTCAAAAAACATTTGTTTAATTATATTTAAGTAATAGACGGCAGCAATAACACTAGTTAGTATGGCCACCAAAGTTAAAAATACATAGCCACTGTCTAAGGCAGCAGACAATACCATCTGTTTTGCAAAAAAGCCAACAAGCGGCGGTATACCTATAAAGGAAAATAAAGTGATAGCTAAGCTTAAAGCTATTACAGGATTAAGATCAAAATAACCCTTTAGCTGAGTAATAAGTTGTATAGGAGAGTTATTACTATCTGGTAAATTGTTATACTCTACTTTGCTAGTATCTTTATTTGTAAAAGGATACAAGGAAAATCCTATACTAACTAGCAATACAAATGCATTTAAGTTTGAAATAGAATACTGCATTAAATAAAAGATAAAGGCTTGAACAGATTCTAAACTGTTTATGCTTAGAGCTAAAAGTATAAAACCTAGGTGTGATATAGTACTATATGCAAATAACCTTTTTATTCTAAATTGTGTTAAACCTAAAACAGCACCTACTATTAAAGATAGAAATGAACTAAATAATAAACCAGAGGTCCATGTAAAATTAAAAACAAAATAGAAATTACTGGTGTAATGTACTAATTCCAATAAAAAAATTAAGATAGAAATTTTAGGTATTATTGCAACAAAAGTCGTTACTATAGTAGGTATGGCATCGTATACATCGGGGCTCCAAAAATGAAAAGGTGCTGCTGATATTTTAAATAAAAACCCTACCGACATAATTAAAAGAGAAATGTTTAAGTAAAAGGGTTTATATCAATCTAACATAGTAGTTGCATACTCATTAGCTACGCTAGATAAGCCTGTTATTATGTAATAACCATCTAAACTTGTTGTACCAGAATTTGCGTATAATAAGCTCGTGCCTAATAATATAAAGCATGATGATAAACCACCTAATAAAAAATAAGTAAGACCTGCTGATGTAGATAATTCAGAATTTCTGTTTATTGTAGCAAGCAAATACAAACCATAACTTTGTAGCTCTATACATAAAAAAATTGAAACAATGTCACTAGCTGAAACTAGAAAACTACCTCCTATTATTGTAAATAGTATTATTAAAGGGTATTCAATTATTCTAAATTGTTGTCCCATTTTATTTATTAACTTTGTATCATAAATGAACATGAAAGGAGAATATACAGAATTTATAGAATAAGGTAAAACGTCACTATATACAAAATCCTTATGTATAAGTTTTCTAGGATAAAAGGCAGTTAATAAAAAAATAATTGCAGTTAATAAAAAAAGAAAGAGATGAAAAACATGCGTAATAGGTGTAACATGCAATAGACCGCCATATAAACCCAAACCCTTGTCTAAAAAAGACATGTTAAAGTTATTTGATGTTATGTAACAAGAGCATAATAAAATTATTATGGTTTCTCTGGAATAAAGAATAGATTTTTCTCGTCTAAACGTGACGGCATTAGATAATAATAAAAATAACATAGAAAATACAAGCATTGTTTTTATAGGATTTAAACCTATCTGTTTTTGTTGCAAAGCATTGACTTAAAAAAACAGAAAAAAATTAAGATGTCACTATTAAAAGAAGGCATGTTGACGGTTGTGTTTAGTAGACACAACAATATATTTATATACTTTAAATAAATGTAAGGTATTAATATGTATATTATTAGACCAATTAAAAAATGAAATGCACAAAATGTAAGTACATAAACTAACAGAAAACTGCCCCTATTGCCTCTGCTGATTCTTCATATTTTTCAGCGTATGCTTTGAAACAGCAGAGAAAATAAGCAACAGGAGAATAAAATAAGATAAGATAAAAGATGAAAACAACCGGGAGGTAAACTCGAATTCCCATTCTTAATGCATGAAATTAACGTTTTAACCAGTTGAACTCTAATTTTTTTTTATTTACTCTCTTAATTACGTACTTACCTATAAACAACTTATCTTTATTTATGTAATTTATTAATGTAGCATGGTTTACTTTCAATTATTTGGCAGCAATGCAAATATAACTATTTTTTTAGTATCGTTTCTTTCAATATTTTAAGGGTAACAATGTGAGATGTGGACAGCAATTGGCTGGTTTTAGCTAAAGGAGATAATACTGCACCTTATCTAGCCTTTATCAAATTATATAAAACTTTATCGCTCAACTTACGCGATATAAGTTTAAATAATGTTTATTCAGAATGTTTAAAATATAAACTAGATCCTGCTGTAGTTAATATATTATATTCAGGTTTAATATAATCAATATTAAATTGCTCTCTTTTAACAACATCAGGTCTAGCACAAAATTCTAATATCTCCAGTTGAAAATTCTCATGTCCGTAAGCCAGCAGAGCATTGTAAATTTTACTTTTATATATTGAGGTTTTTAGCTAAGTAATTTAAAGAAAAATAATTGCCAAGTCGTGAGCTTAAGTTAACAGAGCTTCCTACGTAACATTTACCGTTCATTTCATTAACTCACCTTTAGACTTAGACCCCGCGTCTTTGTTTATTGTTTTGTAATATCTTATTTTTATTACTTAACGTGTGATCGTCTATTGTAATATTATTTAAATCAGAATGATAAAATTTTGCTTTTTTTAGATTTGTCTCGAAATATTTCATATTTCGGCTTTTGAAATTTATATTGTTTAGTGTGTTTTTTATCATGAGCCAGAGGAGAAATTCGAATTCTCGTTTTTAACGCATGAAATTAATGTTCTAACCTTTTGAACTACTCGGGCTTTAAATTTAGCATTACTAAACGTTTAGAAATGAAAGAAAAAGCGCTTGTTTTGCTTTAATTAAATTTAATTTAATTAAATTTAATTTAAAGTTAGGTATTTTAACTAAGGGTGGATACCCTGATTTGAACAGGGAACTTACTGTTCCACATACAGTCATTCTACCATTGAATTATAACCACCTATATTAATGCATATACTATACTTCTGACTTGTCTCAAAGTTGTTACAGTAAGACGTAAGGCATGCTTAATTATCTAAACATGTATCTTAAATATTACCCAGTATAGTTTTAAACTAAAAAAGCAATATTAATACTACTTAGTTTTATGTTGGAGTGGTTCGAACACTCAATAATAAATACCAAAAATTTATGACTTGCCTATTAGTCTACAACATATATTAACGTTAGTAAAGTATTATACTAGTAAAAAATAAAACAGTATACTTAAAAGTTGCAATATAAATATAAAAATATATAATATAGATCTAGATAAAAAGATAGTGTTAATATAAAATAATTATAACAAACTGTATTTAGTGTTTATTAGTTTCCTTATTAAACATAATAACTGTTTAAGGTAAATCCGACTTGAACGGATAAGATATTAAAATCAAATAGTCCTAAACTACTCATGTCTACCAATTCCATCACTACCCTATTTTTAATATTTACTTGATTAAGTACAAAACTAATACATTATTTTTCACATATACTATTGTTAATTGCTAAAGCACGTTTTTGTTTTATTTAGTGTTTCCTTAATCATTTTATTTTACTTATTTTTGTAGCTATACGAGCAAAAAAAAACAACTATATATCGTTCAAACTTTAAATTAATGCTGATAGTATAAAAATTGTAACATTTAATTACACTAGTGTTTTGTTTAATATTTTGTATATTAACTTTTTTTATATGTATACTATATTGACTATGTTCTACGTTAACTATATCTTATTAAATCTATATTTTAATTTATCTAAAGATAAAATGCCCAAGATAAGATTCGAACTTATAACCTAAACATCTTCAGAGTTCCGCTCAACCAGTTGAGCTTCTTAGGCTATATAACATATAATATATATTATCTAAACATACAATATATATTATCTAAACATACGCAGGTTATCTAATGCTAAATTTTATTAATAATTACACATCACTAAAAACTGTATACTATAATCACACAATATAAAAAGTAATATCTTATAAATAATTGTGTTTTATAAAAAGTTATATAATATGAAAAAATTATATATTATAAAGAGTTATAAAATAAATAAAATAATGTATAATAAAGTAAAACTATAGTGCTGATATGCACAATAAATTATGTACAATAAGTTACGCATAAAAATTTAAGCCTGCTCTAGTGTTGATACATGCTTGAGGGTAAGCAAGCTTAATTTATGAGCTAAATAGAAAAAAAAGGATAAAACCATAAACATATATTTGTTGTTTGTTACCTACAGTTAAATGAAAAGTATAGTATAAATATGGAGATATCAGGAGTTGAACCCGAAATGACGATATGCAACATAGATGTTTTACCAATTAAACTATATCCCCCTTAGCTATAACAATATTTTTAACTTTAATACTATTAAGACCATAGAAAAATATATTTCTATGTAATGTTGATAGTTAAATTATATCAGTACTTTTATTTAATAGGTATTCGAAAAACTACTTGAATATTAAGGATGTTAAACCAAAAAATAAAAAAAATTTTTTTTTGTTGTCTAAACCATGGGCTAGCGATAACTTGATTAAAGTAAAGCTGAGTAATTGTGTTATTTTCTAAAGTCTAATCATTTACTCTATATATACCTTTATTATAAAAACTTTTAGCAATACAAGATATATGCACTTTATTTATATAACCCGCTGTTATTCTGATAGATATAAACTTTTTGGTGCAGACACGCAAGCATTCACCTGATTTAGTGTCTGTAATAATTACACATTAACATGCTACCATATTGACTGTTATTCCTGTTCTTTCAAGATTAGTACGCCCTATTACTAATTACTGCTTAAACTCTTTAATAGTTTCAGTATGTTTTAAACTTGACGGACAATTAGCAAACTTTAAGGTAATATGTACAAGTATTAATAAAGTTAGATAATACTGTTTTTTTTACAATAAAAAAGTTATATAACAATACTCAATAGTATAAGAATTAAAGGCAGAGTAGCCGTACTTTAAATGGGATCTACAAGTAAAACTTTTATTTTTATATATTTAATTTTCTAACTAGGACACGTTATAATAATTTTTTAATATATGCTTAATGTTTTCAGCTAAACCAACATAAAATTTATCTAAATCTTTATAAGTTAATGTATAAACTATTACTTTCCTTTCACTATTATTTGTAAATTTTCTTTTTTTGAGTATGCGTATTCAAGTTTTATTTTTCTGAGTATGAGCGTTTAGATAAGTTCTAGTTGGCTTAATTGATCCAATTGTGCTAATTTGCGGTCTACGATTATTAATTTGTTAATTTGTTATGTATTAAATTAATATAGTTGCTATAAACAGTAAAATTATTGTTTTTTAAATTATTGTTTTTCATGTATCCAAGAGACGACTTGAACGTCTACGATATATAATCAGCAAAGCTTAAATTTGCACTGTCTACCAATTTCAGCACTCGGACTCGCACATGTAATATACATATGCAGATATAATTACTAAGTTAGGGCCAGAATGACTTGAACACTCATCTAAACGGTTATGAGCAGCTTGCTTTACCCATTAAGCTATAGCCCTTTATAATATATATAATTTATATAATTAGATAGGTCAAGCATATTTATCATCAATTTATCTATGTAATCATATAAACCAAACTCTTATGACTTTTATATAATAATATAAAAAGCGGATAAAGGAATCGCACCCTTATATACTGGTCATGAACCGGTTATGTTACTGTTACATCAATCCGCATATATTATAAATTTTGTACCTATATGAGTGCGAAGCATGATATTAAATATCATGCTCCGCACTCATTTGATTTTTATTTTTTTTAATGCCTTAAGCAATATAACCATAAAAAGTAAAGCTCAGTAGTTTTACTAGAAAATAAGGGAGTACTTAATAAGGGTTATATGTATAGTGCAAAATAAGTATATAATAATTACATAATATTAGTATTAAGATACTGCGTAGGTTTAGCTATACCGGCAAATTAAGTATAATTTATTAATTATATGGGTATGCAAGCCTAAAATAAACCTAATTCCCATGTAGAGAGCCCAGAAGGGAATCGAACCCTCGATAGATTGGTGAAAACAATATGTCTTTACCACTAGACTACTGGGCCTATGTTTAAGACATAAACCTTAATTCCTTTTTTATTACATTATCTCAGTTTGCCTGTATCACACCAATACCTAGTATCAGCAAGCAAACAAATGAAAATAAAAAAGAGCCCAGTGCAAGTATCGCACTTACTTCTACCGATTACAAAACGGTTGCATTACTTTTATGCTAACCAGGCTTTATACATAATTTATAGCATATTTTGTTTTTTTTGCTTGTAGTTAATACACCCTAGTATAATTATTAATATATATGTAAATAGTTAATAATATAGGTGATAATAGTATTATGAGGTAAATTTTTTATATGATGGATGTATCATGATAATAATACTAATGCTAATACTAATATTAATACTAATACAAATACTATTAATATCCTGGGCAGGAATACTGATTATTATCACGATCATGCACAATGTGAAAACTGAGCCTCTTACAGGCAATAATGATAAAGCTGTTAGTGGTGATGAGGACGAAAAGCCATGTGTGAAATAAGTAGTGCTTAAATATAGGGATTCTTATCTTGCATCTTTTGACATTGTACTTACAGATTAGTAGTCTTAGGTATAAAATGTTAACGACACTACTTTACTTATAACATTCTATAAATATGTACCACTAAGTGATATTTTATAAGTAAATAATAAAACAAAAAAAGATGAGATACAGATATGTACGATAAGCGTATTATATAGTAGACTATAAAATTAGTACTTAATGCCTAAAAACATCACAATTATTTAAGCTAAAGCCTATTAATAAAAACTAAAATTGTAGTATTAAACTACGTATATATGAGAATATCCTAAGGTATGTTTCGTGCCTATATGCATTCAGCACTTATCATTAACTAACGTAGCTTTCCTGCCGTGCCTTTTTACTAGACATATCATCTATTTCAGTTTATTTCTGCCTAAGTAAATGTTACTTTAGTGAAAAGTAATTGCCAGCATAAGCTATTACACCTAAAATATTGCGTTCTTGGTTATAAACTCAGAGGCTATAACAAATGGAGAGATTGTCTCTATAAGTTACAATAATATGGCAAAACAAACAACAGGTAAACCATAGGTTAATATACCCAACTCCTCTCGTACAAGGGGCTATCCCTAATTTATTCCAACTTCCTCTAGAGGATAGAAACCATACTGTCTCACAACGTATTTAACCCAGCTCGTGTAGCTCTTTAATCGACGAACAGTCGGACCCTTCATGACTCCTACATTCATGTGGATGAGCTAAGCCGACATCGAGGTGCCAAACCCCGCACTCAATTTGAACTCTCTGGCGCGATTAGCCTGTTATCCCTAGCGTAACTTTTTCAATAATCCAAGACCTTTCCTTTCTGCATCTTGTGATCATATGCCCCGCTTACGCAACTGAAAGACATGTAAGTCAAACAGTAAAGCAAGATTAAGCCGTTAAACTTGATAAGTAAAATAACTATCATATACTTGGCATATATACATACAGATATATATATAATTCGTAATTACATATATATTATACCTTATGTAGACTAGTATACAACAAAAATCATTATGCGAACTTACTAAGATATAATTGCTAATGAAATTTTATCATTACATGTAGGCATGTTCAAGTAGTGGTGTGATTACATATATTTGTAAGCATACAGAAAAAGTTTTTCATTAACTAGTCCCTTTTATTGCTTTTTATATTTTTATTTAACTTTATTTTGATTTGATTTGTGAAACACTCCTTAAGCAGGCATAACTTGGTATATATGCTATAAGTATCATAAGTTAAACATCAATAAAAAAAAATAAAAATAGAAAATGTAAACGGTTTATCAGTATACATTCGTAAAAAAACATATCACACCGCATTATATTATTTGTAATTATGTTAGTATGCCTTCTTGGCATCCCATAGTGATTTAATTACATCTATATTTAAATATAGTTAGAATCTTACCTAATTAAAAAAAAGTTCCAACTTAAATGGATTTATAATTAAATTAGCGTTATATTATAATATAACACATATTGCAAACTAAAAATATGAATCTATACTAATAAAAGTTCATATTAAATTGCAAATTGCAACCTAAAAATTGTCTTTGGATACTCCCAGGTACTCTTTATGGGATCTGTGCCCCGCATAAACTGCCACCTAGCAATTGTTCCTATCATTTATTACAACCAGTAATCATATTTATTGATTTTACTGGCAATTTGCTTGTAAGGTTTATATAATATGATAAATGAAGTAAAGGTGTTTCAATTTTATATTAATTACCTTATACGCTACAACTCATTATATCATACTCGGTAACTAGCAACAGTAAAGCTGCATAGGGTCTTCTCGTCCAACTAGAGGTAAACTGTATCTGCACAGTTATTCCAATTTCACCGAGCCAATCATAGAGACAGCTGTTGTATCGTTACATCATTCATGCAAGACCGCATTTAACGGCCAAGGTATTACGCTACCTTAGGACCCTTATAGGTAAGGCCGCCATTGAACGGGGTTTCCATCAAAGCCTAGTTTATTTTATTTAACTAAGCAAATTAGTTAACCAGCCGCCATCGGGCAGAGATCACACTCAATACATCGAATTTATTTCTTCGCAGCGTGCTTTGTTTTAATTAAACAGTCGTACAACACCATTCTATGCCTCCTCTTTCTTACCTGATATTAATCAGAAGAAATGGCCCACCTTATCCCGAAGTTACGAGAGTCAATTTGCCGAGTTCCTTAATGATTGTTAGCTCGAACGCCTTCGTATTCTCTACTTGCTCACTTGTGTTAGTATTTAGGTACGGTATTATAGCATAAGCTTGCAATATATCTTTGTTTTACTTTTTTTATATTACTTACGGAGCTTACAGTTTTCCAGAACATTTTTCACATAATTTACTTAAAATATTAGTAAAGATCTTCCGTTTTTCCTTTAAGAATAGATTATTAAAATAACAATTCAATAGAATAAGCGGAGTTCCAGTTAATACGTAAATAAAAAACGTTAATTACTGTAAACTCTAGGTTTTCTCATCGTCTATACCATTAGGTAATTTGTCATAACTCTCGACTATTTAGACGTAGATATTAAATATATACTATATATAAATAATCGGAAGCTAAGACAAAAAAATAAACTTAGAGGCCGTAACTTTAATAAATTCCATAAGCTTTAGGCGAGGATTCTCTAATATTTTATGTATTAATGATCCTTTATCGTTACTCATGTCAGCATTATCACTTGGGCTTATTTAGTCTAGAGATTAATAAAAAAACTCTAGGCAATTTAATCCTTATAAAGGATTAAAAATGGCTGTTTCACGCCCAATGTTCCGCTACCCCATATATACAATATATAATATACACATTAATATATATGGACAAGGTGTCGGTATTTTGTTTAGATCCGTTAAATTTTCGGTGCTTTTATCCATAAAATATAAAACCAGTGCTCTGTTACGAGGTCTTCAAAAAATGGCCGCTTCTAAGCCTATTCCCTGGCCGATTGGGATAAATACTGCCTTAATTTCACTTAACAAAAATTTTGGAACCTTATTAACTCTTGTTCTGGGCTATTTCCCTTTAGACATACAACCTTATCGTACTATGTCCGATTATTCAATATACATATCTAGTCCTTCCGAGAACAAATACTCACTGATAGAGTCTTCACGACCCCCCAATGTCCACAAAAAGTATATTTTTGTTAATATTATAATATCCCTAAAAAGATAAACATGCGTGAATACTTACGTAGGATAACCTAGTATAAGTACACAAACAAGTTGTTCTTTTTTTTTATTAATATATTAATAAATACTGGTTGCATGAGATCACAATTCTGTACCTTCTGATATTCTATTTAAATTACCTACTTATATAGGTTTCGCAGAAAACCAGCTATCCTAGTCAGAATTGTCTTTCACTAACTTACCACGATTCTTCGGATATCTTTACAACGATAACCCGTTCGGACTTTTATAACCCTGATCATGGTAAGATCACTAGGTTTCGGGTCTAATTTCGATACTACATTATTATATCATAATTGTTTTATCTTTGCATTATTGCTCGCATCGAATATTAACTTGCTGACCCATTATGCAAAAGGTACGCTCTCATTGTTTATTTAAACCATCTTTGAGCTGCTTATAAAATTACTATTTCAATCATTTCCCTCACGGTACTATTCGCTATCGCTTATATATTATATTTAGTCTTAGAGGAAGGTTCCCCTTTTATTCAAACAGATATGCACTCCATTTTACTTTTTCCTTTATGTACGCAGCATCAGCTCGTATGATTTAACAAGCAATGTGTCTTTTTCATATTTTTATGTTGATAACTACCTAAGCTTGTTTAGTATTACAAGCAAGCATTAATTTTTTTTTTATAACAAAATGCTAGAGCAATCAAAAATAGAGAATATAAAAAGACCTAATACAAAAACAAGACTTATTCTGTTTCATTCACATTACTTAAGAAATCTCTTTTGATTTTTTTTCCTGAAGTTATTAAGATATTTCAATTCACTTCGTTTTTTAGATATATAATTTATTATTAGAATTATTTTTAGGTTGGCTCTTAGTGGCTCTATTTAATATATAGCTATGATTCCATAATAATTTCTTTGTATACTTGTGTGCTGCGCATTCTTTTATTTTTTCATCTTCTTTGTTTTCATACTTTAAAATAATGCGCAGCAAAATAATATTATCCATATCATCTGTATCATTACTGTATATTGTAAATTAAATATTTACCATAAAAAATTATTTGTTTGCATGCAAAGCATGCAAGATTTGTTTAGATAATAAATTATACAGTAAAGCAACAATATTTGTAAATTTACATGTCACTGGTAAACAACACAAAATAAAACAATAATAACTTTAAAACAATAATTACTATATAAAATTAATACAAATAAAATCGGGTTATTATGATTCGAACATAAAAATTCCTCATCCCAAATGAGGCGCCCAACCTACCAGGCTCTAACCCGTATTAATATAGATGTATATAATAGTTAATTATAGTATAAATTTATTAAAATAATTTAAGTGTACCGTGCCAGCGTGCTAGCGTGCCAGCGTGCCAGCATGCCACCTATAAAATCATGTTATACAAGCAGTCTCTTTATTATGATAAGGCATTGTTACAGAGAATATCCGATTCGAACGGATGTGGTCAAATGAACCGAATAAGTTTCAAGCTTATCACCTTAGACCACTCGGTCAATTCTCTTTTATTACATGATTATGGTTTATTTACGGTATGTATCGGCGAATACAATACATATATATCATAAACTGTAAGCATCTTATTTGATTCCTCAGCGAATTGAACGCCAAACCTACTCTTATCAAAAGTATACTTTACCTATTAAGTTAAGGAACCTTGTATTATGTTGCAGCATATTGTATAACTGCTTATGCTTGAAAACAAAGCAAGATTGATTATTGTTATATATTTTGTTGGTATTGCATGTAAAATTTAGTATACTGTACGTACTTATTTTTTTAATAAGCATGCTTTGCATGCTTTGCATGCTTTGCATGCACCCTAGTATGCCCCCATAAACTAAGCTTAATGCGTGTTTTACTCCATTATTTTCTTCATTACATTCTAAAATTTATATGTTAAATCAGTAGTGTTTAAGATAACATATGTGAAACACCAGTAAAAATAGTGCAAAGTATTAGGAAATAAAAAGCGTAGCATCAAAAACAAAACTAAAAGCTAGACCTAGCACAGGTTTATTGTTTATATATTATAATTATATTATATATAACAAGAAATACAAATATAAACAAAAACAAAAAAGAAATAATTCAGTAAACGATTTATATTAGATATCTATAATAAACCATTAATAAAATAACATTAATCTAATAAAACTGGCTGTAGAGCATGCGGAGCGGGAAAAAGATGATTCGAACATCTAGGTGTTAATTACACAATATTTAGCAAATACATTGCCTTACCATTGGCTATTTTCCCTTCATATATTGCTTTAAAATAAACATTAAACAACATACACTAAATGTATTAGTATAAATACGTACGAGTTAGACCGGCTTCGATCCGGTATCCACTTTCTCGACAAGAAAGGACTTTGCCTATTAAGTTACTAACCCTGTGTGAATTTTTGTTTTTTTTATATTAGCTGCATGCTTTGCATGCAACCTTCCTTTTTAATTCATAACACACAAACTATAACAAATTAAGCATTAATAAGGCTTAATCTAACAAGATTGTTTAACAGCTGAAACTCGATAAGGTTTGCTACGAATTACGGAGTACGGAGTACGGAGTACGGAGTACGGAGTACGGAGTACGGAGTACGGAGTGGCGCTGCTTGCATTCCGTAAGCATGAAAAATTTAAACCTTAATTAAAACAATGTGTATATGATATAACCAAAAGATAAATATAATAATACACCGCATTCCTTACGGTCAGTCGGAATCGAACCGACACACTTTGTTTGGAAGACAAATGGTCTACCATTAACCTATGTCCGTTATTAATATTTTTACATTAAGGTATATAAACTTGAAAACTAATGTAATTATATAATCACTATTTATTTACCTTTAAATATTTCTAGATAAACTATGTTAAATTTAATAACTATGTATCTGAATCATACTCATACTGATATCATGTTTTATTATTTGTGTAAAATTTATATTTGTTTGTGTTGTTAAAAACAATTATGAACCTCAATAATAAACGGATATAAATAAAATTAATCAAACTATATCAACGAAGTGTCAATAAAGTATGGAAGTCTCAAAACCCAGATGATGATTTTCAGTAAAATGATAAGCTAGAAATCTTCATAAACCTACTGCAATAAAAGCAGTACCTATCATTACATGTAAGCCGTGAAAACCGGTACCAAAATAAAAACAAGAACCATAAGTACTATCAGATAATGTAAATGAAGAAACTGTATATTCTAAGCCTTGTAAAGCAGTAAATATTATGGCTAAAACTATTGTATAAAATATTGCTTGTAAGCCTCCTTTTCTGTTTCCTTGTATTAAACAATGATGAGCATAAGTAACTGTAAAACCAGATGCTAATAATATTAATGTATTAAGTAAAGGTAATTCAAAGGGATTAACCGAATCTATACCCTTAGGTGGTCATTGAGCTCCGACTTCTACAGCTGGTGATAACGCACTATGAAAAAAAGTTCAAAAGATAGCTAAAAAAAATAAAGCCTCACTTACTATAAATAGACCCACACCCATGTTCAATCCTCTTTGTACCGCTAAAGTATGATTACCTAGATATGTTGCTTCACTAATAATATCTCTAAATCAAAATGACATAGAAAGTATTACAGACAATAAACCCAAAAATACGAAATCTTGTGCAGAAAAAAACCCATGCATAGTAAGTACACCTGATGTAGTAAGTACTAAAAGAGATATAGAAGTGTAGATAGGTCAAGGTGAAGGTGATACTAAATGAAACGGATGAACCTGAAAACTGTTTCTTGTTTTAAATATCATTTATCATGCTTTTTTAACTTGCGCATATTATGTTTTGCTTGTATTATATGCTTTAATTTATTGCTAATTTTGTACCATGTTTTATATATGCCTTAATCTTTTTTTTTGCTTATAGCTAATAGCCCCATAATAATATGAAATCAAAGAAACCAAACTAAAAATAAGGGATACTAAGCAAATAGCTATATATGCTTAATTACGTAAAAAAAGAGAAAGATATAAATAACACAAAGTCATGTTTTGTTAGCATACTTTGTCAAGCATATCAGAAATAATGCAACATAAAAAACACAACAATCAGCTAATATATATACTAAAATGATTATATTAAATAAGACCTGTGGGATTTGAACCCACGTATTAATGATTAAAAGTCATACATTCTACCAATTAAACTAAGGTCTCTATATTAACTTTTATTTATACATTGTGAAAAGAGCTTATACTAGCCTCTAGATTAAGATATTTTCTTGCAGGCCTGCACTTACTAAGAAGGGGGTAATATTTTATATGTCATTTTGGTCTAGTGATATCATGATAATAGTAACTTATTAACAAATCAATAAATAACATCACAATAAATGAAATATAAGCGCTGGTTATATATATATGTAAGCAGCATAATATACAGTATAATTAAAATCATAATATTAGCCTACATTGCTTGCATGCAGCAAATATAAATAAAAAATAAATAACCATACTCTATTTTTATTACTAAATTGTGGTTTTTAAGACATTATAAAACGAATTAATTTTTTTGTTTTATTGTTATAACAATAGCACCAACCATGGCCAACAGTAATATAATAGAAGTTATTATTAATCATATAGAGTAACTAGTGTACATTATATTACCTATACTAGAAATATGTGTTGTTTCTGTCAAACTACCATCTCAAAATTTAGATGTTACATACAATATCTGCTTGTTTTGGTTATTACTAAAAAAATTAAAAAACATAAATATGTACTCACTAGCCTTGGTGTTAACGTTTAAATCATTTAAATAAAACTTTAAATCATCTATAAAATCGCCTTTCAAGCTAGAAGAATTCATGCTTAACATATTAATAGGTAATATTTGATAAACAGAGTAGTTAAAACAGATAACAATAACCATTGCTAATGGGATGCTACTACTCGTATCATTTAAAAGTTCAGATATCCTAACATTGATTAACATTAATATAAATAAAAATAATATTGATACTGCCCCAACATAAACCAATAAGTATGATAATCCTATAAAGTTTATACCTAATATAAACAGATAACATGCTATACTCAAAAAAAGGCCTATTAAAAACAATACTGAGACTATAGGATTTTTGCTGATTATAACAAAAATACCTGATAGTATAGATGCCAATGAGATAATATTTAAAAACTCAGTCTTAAACCCATTGGCATAAGTTTCGTCTATAAGCAATAAACTAAACATAATATTAAGGTATATATGTCTGTCTTAATATATAATAAAAACAATAATAACTATTGCGTACTTGCCGTTTTTACTATATATAAGAGATCGGTAATTAACTATACATATGTTTTCAAATAAAAAAGACATGTGTAAGACTCGAACTTACAATCCTTGTGGCCGAAACACATCGCTTAACCAATTAAGCTAACATGTCTTATATGCATATATACGTATAATTTTTTATCGTGTACACTATTAAGGTATATGATAAATAAGCTATCTTGATATACATCAATATATAGTTATATAATGAAAGACTTGTACATTACAAAATTAAACTGTGAGTATGTACAATACAAAATTTAAGTTGTGGGCATGTACACTATAAATGTTGCCTATAAAAGCAAAGCCTTCAAAGTGAATTGAACACTTATCAAAATATTAACAGTATTTCGCTCTACCGTTGAGCTACAAAGGCTATTAAAGAAAAATAACTATTAAAACACAAAATATAAAATTTAAAATCATGCACGCAAAGCACGCAAAGCACGCAAAGCACGCAAAGCACGCAAAGCACGCACTAAAATAAAAAAGGTGTTTTAGAATGCTTATGTCATGTAATGCTACATGTAACTCATATATATTTTTAGGGTTTTGTTTTCAAATAATATAGAAAAAATAATAACTAAAGTTTTGGCGTTTTTATGTTAAATATTATTGGTACGTGCTTTACGTGCATGATAATTTAAAATAAATTTAACCAAGAACACTCGGATTCGAACTGAGAAAAAGAAGACTGAAGCTTCTCATTTTACCATTAAATTATATTCTTATTATACTTCACACGATCTAGGTATTTAGGTTGACACCAATATACTTTTATTTATGGCTTATGTTCATTATTGTTAGCGCGGTATCAAAAGAACAACAAAAAATTTCCTTACATAGTAACATTATATAGCATTCACGGTTGATGTTTATGAATCTTTCCTCTTTTCTCATGCATGCAAAGCACGCACCAATAATATTTAACATAAAAAAACAAAATAAATAAAATCTAAAATAAATAAAATATAGAAAAATAAAGCAAAACAAAGAAAAATAAAAAAATAAGGAAAAAATAATCATGATTCAAATGCTTACATATGAGCGTATGTTATATAAAGAGTTTATTATATATAATAAACTGTTATAAAAAAATATTTAACTTAACGTAAAAAGTTATAAAAAAAATAGGAAGGAAAGGAATTGAACCTTCGACAGCAAAAGCTATTGAGTTTACAGCTCAACCCGTTGTACCAACATACGGAACCTTCCTTGTGCTTTTATAATAATTTTTGACATAATATACTAATTAAAACACCTTGTGATTGCTTATTTGCTTAATGTTAGTAGTTATACCTAGTTACCTTTATTACAATAAAAGTAAACATTTTGTAAAATTAAGCATAAATATTATAACTGATGTTTATTTTGTAACAAACACATACGAACAAATAAGAACAACAAAAAAGCATAGAACATTTGGGGGTGTTATAAAAGAATAAAACATGCTCAACTATTAGTTTTAATTAGTTTTATCTACCTTTTAGCTAAATAAATAGCCACTTAATAGGCATATTTTATTCTTTCACAACCGGGAGGGGTGCTCCACAAGGGGTGATTTTAATATACATAAATCCCGTGCAACTTCCACTACACGAACCGTATTTCGACTTAACACCAATTAAAGTCACGCATACGAAGACAACATGCCTAAGTATTTGAACAATATCGCCCAAAATTTAAATAAGCACTAGCCAAACTTATTGCACATACTTTTTTCAGCGCCTGACGAGTAGTTAGTACCTATCTGAGATTAGATTCACCGTGCCGTACTTATACACGATTACTAGTAATTCCTTTTTCACGCAGTCGAGTTACAGACTGCAATCCATGAAATGTTTATCCATTTTTGGAGGATTAGCTCAATTTCACAATTTCACATCCTTTTGTAAGGTTTATGTGGCACGTCTATAGCCCACAATATTTAGGCCATGATGACTTGTCTTAGTCCCTGTTATCATATCCAATATAGCGGAGAACTACTTTATATATAAATAAAGTAAGGGTTTACGTTAATTTAATGGAACTAACCAAAATCTCGCGACATTAACTGAAGACAGCCGTGCAACGCTTGTAAATATATTATCTTTTTTGATGCTTAGTCACATAAATGGGGCATAAGCATCATTTTAATTGTCTACAAATATGTTAGTAGAAATCAATAAAAGATAAATATAAATATTCAAATTGTGGTAAGGTTTTTTGTGTATCATCAAATTAAACAACATACTTCACTACTGGTTTCAGAAACGGTCTAATGATTTCAGTTCCAATGTTGCCAAATTACTCTTGAGGTGGAATGCTTACACTTTCATTTATAGAATAAATTGCAGATCTAATCTATGACATTCATCATTTTCTGCTTTGACTATTGGGGTATCTAATCCTGTTCGCGACACAAAGCCTTCGTCCCTCAACGTCAGTTATCACATAAGGGGATGCTTTCACCTATACCTGTGCCATAGTTTCTCATACGAAAAGAGGTATAACAAAATTTCATCTCTACACCTGCAGTACTTTAATACCCCCTCATAAGTAACTCTAGCGAATTAGTCCCTCCTATGGCTTTATTCGCTGTCTAGGTACCCTTTAAACCAATTAAAGATGAATAACACTAGTCTTTTACGTATTACCGCGACTGCTGGCACGTAATTTGGTCAAGACTTAGGTAAGCAATGTCATTATCAAAAATCTACCTAGAATTTTATTTGATATAATCAATTTTGCATCAACTGTTTGTTGGTGCAATCAGCTATTGCTATACATTCTTCCAAATTGCTGGTTCAGCCGTTAGGCTATTGACCAATATTCCTCACTGCTGTGATAATAATCGTGGGATTTATTCAGTCCCACTGTGATCGATCAACCTTTCAGTTTCGACTACGTGTAAAAGGCTAGTTAAACCACTACTTTAACTACTACAACTACACGAGATACATGCTTCTAAGAGCGAAACCTTAGTTCCTTTGTTATTATAAGGGATCTTTCTCCTTACTCCAAGGCAGTCACATTATCTTATACTCACCTGTACACCACTGCTTCGCTCATATTTTTCAAATATGAGCGAAGTCGTACGATTAGCATGTGTCAAGCATTTGGACAGCGTTCACTCAGAGCCATCATCAAACTCAACTTATTTTTATTTATGTAAATGTTTATGCTTTTATTACATATGCATATTTCACATTATAGTATTATAACTTATATTCTTTTGTTTGTGTGGTATAAAAAATGTTTTACATACCACCATTACAGTATTTTAACAATTGTATAGTATATTTTAACATGTATATAACAGGCTACGGAGTACGAAGTACACAGTACATAGTACGAATTACGAATTACGAGTTACGAATTACGGAGTAGCACTGCTTGCACATCGTAAGCGTAATATTTTGTCCTTAATTTACTTATATACATATGTTTTTCGATTGTTGTTTTTTATGCTTACATAGTTAAGCATAGAAAAAAAAATAAAATCTATTTGTTAAGTTATCAATAATTAAATGATAACTTAACTTTTACGCACATTTACGGATACAGGTAAGCCGGTTCCTGTAGTTGTTCATTACTCTAAACAAAGGCTAAATTTGGGATTGATATTTCAACTGTAATTATACTAAACTAATAAAAATCATATTTAAAAAGTATATTATTAATTTGCTGTTAAAAACCAAAAATTTTATCTTTGCATCATTAATATGCATAAATCTAATTAGCTTTGGACTTCCCTATGCTATTAATACTAAGATAGCATCAAACAATATGTATCACAATAAAATATTTGTTTGTTTTTTTAAACAATGCTAAAAAATAACCATAGAACTTTATTTTAAACATATCAGAATTATCAGCAAACAGTAAAATAATATATATGTATATATACTTTAAACATTAGTTATGCCTTACTATTGGTATATTTAAAACAAAGTTTAAGCTATTAAGGAAGCAAAACGTATATATTAGTATTATCTATTATAGTTTTGTTACAAAAAGACGAGCCGTAAATAAACGAATGAACCTTGGTAAAATATATTTTGAAAATATGTATATCATTGCTGCAAGTAAGGCAAAGGCAAATATAATTTGATTTAAGAAATAAAAAGGTACCAACTGTGGCATATGAAATATAAAGACTGTATGTTGGTGCTATCATCACTGATTTCTGCATCATAATCTAACTAAAGATAGGGTTAACTAAAACGAACAATTAAACTATAATCATAAAACTTCAGGCTTACTTTTTTATTAAATAAAAAAGATGCATTCTAGGAGTATCGACAATAAGTAATAAATTAGGCATAACGTAAATAAAGCAGTGTAGGAAACTGTTATAAATTTCATGCTACGCACGCTCGGTTTGCCTTAAATATCATGCTTGCAAAGCACGTACCCTATAATATAATACGTAATTTAGAGTTATAATTTTATTTTCAATTATAACTTTATTTCGAATTATAATTATGCTGCTACGCACCATAATAAAACAACTTAAGATATCTTGACATTATTTTTATACAAATGTCATAAATTACGGTTACTAGGTTGTTTAACGTATAAATATTAATTTATTATCTGCAAATAAGCTATATATAACTAACTTTGGACAGTAGATGGAAGACTTGATATGTTTATCCTTATCTAGTGTAAATCCAAGGCATCTTTAATATATGAGGAAGTTAATACTACAAACACTTGTGCTTGTATAAAAGCTATACCCAGTTCTAATCCTGAAAACGCTATAATAAACGCTAAAGGTATTAAACCTACAAAAAAATAAACAAAACCTGAAGTCATAATGTTATAAGCAAAGCCACTTAATATGTTTAGCAGCATATGCCCACTCAAAATATTAGCTGCTAGTCTTAACCCCAACGATACGTTTCTAGCTAAATACGAAATAAATTCTATTATTACTAATAAAGGTAAAAGACCCAAAGGACAACCTGCAGGTACAAATAAAGAAAATAATTTTAAGCCATGTCTTTGAAAACCTAATATAGTTGCTCCTAACACTACTGTAAAACTAATAAAAAATGTAAGAATGAAGTGAGAAGTCGATGCAAAACTATATGGAACCATACCTACTAGGTTGTTTATAAGTATAAATAGGAATAGTGTGTATATAAAAGGAAAGTAAATTTGCCCTGTCTTGGAGTTTATTTGGTTTATAACTATACTATTAATAGTAGCATATATTGACTCTTGACTTATTGATCAGAGATTAGCTACTATCTTATCTTTATTAGTACCTAATAAATTAAAAGCCAAAGCAATAACTGTAGCGATTATTAAATAAAATGCTATATTGGTTACAAATATACGTAAATAACCTAGAATAGGAACATCTAGACATATAAGATTTCTAATTTCAAACTGATCAAGTGGGCTATTGGCTCTGTATGACATTATGCTTGGCAATTTTTTTGTTATAACCAATATACCATCTACTATTTCAACCCGATCACCTTCTGATACTGAAACAGTCAAATAACCTTTTTCTCATGGTTCACATTCTTGTGGTATAGTGGTAATGTATCAGATAGAAAATAATACTATAGAAAAGAATATTATTAATGATAAAAATACAGCTAAATTAATTGAATACTTTCGCATATATAGTAAAGTAAATTTAGGTCACAATCGCATTTCGCTAAAATAAGTCATATAATTTTTAAAATGTAGAAAATACTAGAAGATTAGACCTTATGTAGAAAAGCTGTTTTATTGCCTCACTGTCTAGATGTTTAGCTGCCTTTATACTAGGTTACATATTGATGTTTGTTGGCGTCAATACAGCGGACTTAAACTTTATAGCTATACATACATATGTAGGCTATAACCAGGGCATATATAAGCTGGTTACAAGGCAACTAACGGTTGCCACCGAATACGCAGAATTGGGATATAAGACTTTGAATATAACGTGTTTGTACGGAAAAGTTAATCTGTCCTTTATTTAAATTTATTAGGTTTATGCTATTAAGAGCAACATAAACATAATCGCATTATTAGGATTTATACCCGTCTGTGCATAAAAGTAAATACAACCAAATACTGATGCGGAGCAATGCAGAGCAATGCAGAGCAGGAACCCCTATTCTATTCGGCCGTCTACTCCTGATAATAGTGCTCCAAATTTTCCTTATGCCCTTGTTCATATTGCCCGTGCTGCCCGTGCTGCCCATGCTGCCCGTGCTGCCCGTTTGATGGGTGGATCTGCTGCCCATTTGATTGATAGGCCGCCTATCCCTTTTGGTTAATAGCCGCCCACCCATTTACATTTGATAGATAGCCCTGCTACCATTTGCATTTGATTGATAGGCCTCCTACCCGTTTTATTAATAGTCTGCTACCCATGCTCAAGCTCTTGCTACTCGTACTGCTCAGGCGTCTCGTCCAGATACCGGTGCTTCAGATTTTAGTTATTCAAATTATGGCGATTAAGACCTTCGTCACCCAAATGATTGCTGCTACGCACCCAAATTGTCATGATCATTTTCTGCCTCTAGAGCAAAGGACTGATCCACAGCTAGAGAGTGGTCACACATAACTATTTCTACTTTATGCGCTTACTTTATTTAGGTTATTATGTTAAGGTTATTAATTTAACATAATAACATTAACAAAATTGATCTTATATCTATTTATGCAACATACAATAATAAAAATGCCATCATAAGAGCAAATAATCCTGTAGCTTCTGCAAAGGCAAAACCTAATATAGCATAAGCAAACAATTGTCCTCTAAGGGCGGGGTTTCTAGCGACACCCAATATTAATGCTCCAAAAACAACACCTATACCAACACCGGCACCAATTAAACCTGTTGTAGCCATACCTGTACCTAAAATTTTTGCCGCTTGTATCATTATCACTTTCGTCGAATTCGTTAATAGTATTAAAAAAAACAGGACCAAATAACTAATAAAAAGGGTTAAGTCCCTATAAATGAAAACGCATACTTAACAAATAAAATTGTTAAAACTAACAACATACTTAAGCCAATAACAGTAATAATAACTGTATCATAGCATACCAATTGGATTTTAATACATGTATTTCCATTATTATATGGTTTAATGCTTTTATTTTTAGATACTAAAGATATATATCTAGGTGTTAATACTAATGTATACCTAGCTATATACCAACAAGAAGCCTATGCATATATAGAAACACATGGTACTACGCCCCAACCCCGCGTAATACAGTGACAACAGCCAGATATTTTGCCTCCTTATCTTAATATGTAGTAAATATGACTAATTATTAATAATGTATGTGTTATCACATACATTATACAGTATATTGAAAATCACTAAATGAATTTTTCGTTTTATAAATCAAAAGATGCAAACTTACGTAGTACCAAAAAGAAAGGAATGTATACCTTACTCAGTATTATTGATTAAAAAAAGAAAAATTTCATCTAATTAAAAGGGTTTTACTATCTAATAATTATTATGTTTATATTTATACTCTAAATTTTTATTTACATACCCTTGACACCTATTTTATGGATGTTTAGTTTTTATATGCTTAGGATGTGCAAGCAGCGCTACTGCGTACTATGTACTACGTACTACGTATTCCGTACACCATACTCCGTAGCAAAACAATAAGTTAAGCATGCATTATTAGGAAATTTCCCTTTATATTGAGTGTTATATATTCCTTTCTTATTATTCTTCTTAGGGAGCATGAGACAAATTAGGAGTGTATAAAATCAAAGGAGAGCGAAACAGCAGGAAATAAAGTAAAAAGTTAAATTTGAGCAAAAAAGGGGATCAGCTTAGATGTGCTTAATATTATATATGTTAAATAAAAAATTAGGCTTAAAAATAAAACAAATTATTATACCAGTTATAATTTATATATGTATTAATTATAGAATACCAGCCGTCTGTATAGTTTCCTATTAGTGTGTAGCTTTTGCAAACATGCTTATAAAGTTCTAATAGATAAAAAGGTTTAACTTTTAAAACGTGCAAATTATTAAATATTATCTAGATAAAAAGAGAGTAAATTCTTATCTAATATTCGAACTTAGATCCAGATATTAATAATATTCGAACTTAGATCCAGATATTAATAATATTCTGCTCTACGATTAAGCTAATAAGTATATAAAAATTTTTATATATTTATAGATAAAACGTTAATAGGTGCAGCGCTGCAGCAAACATCTATAAATTTGTTTTTATATAATTTAGTTTATTAGAGATATGGAGGAATCGAACCTCTTATATATGATCTGCAATCAAACCGCACCACCCTGTACAACATATCCCTTATTTTAATCTATACATATCTGATATTAAAGTATAATGGGTCTAAATCTGTAGATTTTAATTATTATATGTACTTAGTTACCGAGATGCCTAACTGTGATTGGTGCGCAGCGCGCAGCGCGCAGCGCGCAGCGCGCAGCGCGCAGCGCGCAGCATAACTTGGTAAGTATCCATATTTAGGCACACTAGTCAAAATAAACAAAGCCAAATTAATTGCATTTTAAAATAATGTGCTTACGCATTTATGCATCAAAACAAGTAAAATGTAATGACTAGTAAATTACTAAAATCTTAAAATAGAAAAATTGTATAGATGGAATATAAAATAGCAAGCAACCAAAAAAGGGAATTCTTATCTAAGACTCGAACTTAGATACAAATATTAGAAGTATTCTGCTCTACCATTGAGCTAATAAGAATAATATTAATAGTGCTTGTGTATATAAGTAATTGTGTATATAAATAATTGCGTAGATAAATAAAGTAAGTAGTGGCATACGATTAAATTGTTTTGTTAATACAAAATACTGATGGTTATTGCCTATGAAATATTAGTAGAAATGTGATTGCTTACGAAGTAGCGCAACATAACTACGTAAGCATCCACACCACGCGGTACTGCTGCGCAGCAGCACCTCTTAATATTTTGTTAACATAACACAATATTTTCTTAGTATTTGTCTTTTTATTTTAGGAAACACAATCAATGTAGCGGATGTTGCGATTGTAAGGGATGCAGAAAATGTACCGCATGCAACATATGTAGCACAAGCAATAAATATAGCTCATGCTGACCTATCGGAGGAAAAACAAAATAAAATTTGCGACTAATCATCGATGTAATTATTGTTCTCGTAATCATGATACAAATTTTTCTATGGAAACTGACTCTATGACAATAGGCATAGAACTATGTAATATACCACAGATCTCCGAGCATTGTCCATAAAAAGTTCCTTCTCTGCTGATAATAACAGATGTTTGGTTTAATCGCCCAGGATAAGCATCACACTTTAGACCTAAAGCAGGACAAGCTAAAGAATGTATAACATCAGCCCCTGTAACAATAATTCTTATATGAGTATGTTCTGGTAAAATAAGTCTGTTATCTACCTCCAGCATTCTAAGCGTACCATCTTCTAAATCAGATTCAGGTATTAAGTACGAATCGAACTCAATAAACTCATCATCACTGTTTAAAAAGTCAGGATACTGATAACTTCAATATCATTGATGTCCTTCTGCTAATATAGCCATTGCTGGATCAATTACTTCATCCATTAAATATAATAACTTAAAAGACGGGAAAGCGATTAAAATTAATATTAAAGCAGGAGTAATAGTTCAGATCAATTCAATCAATGTACCATGACTTGAATATTTATATGAAATAGGTGATTCTCTAGTGGTATATTTTCTAACTATGATTATTAATAATCATCCTACTCCAAACAGTATTATCACTAAATAAAACAGTATATTATTATGTAATTCGACTAAAGCTTCCATTTGCGGTGATGCACTATCTTGAAAATATATACCTCAGGGTCTAGGTGTATCACTTCGCACAGAATTAAAAGCAGAAGCCGCAGATTTAATATAATTAAAGCCATCATGAACAATACGCTCATTGATTAAACCATTATCATCCCCAATATTACCACGACCTGATGTAATAAGAGAACCTTTGTTTGCATCAATGATTCCCTCCATATTATGTTTGTAATTAGGATTAACTTCACCACCTCCTATCTTTTTTATAAAACGTGTTATTGTAATATATCACCCGGTATCAGGATCTATTATCTCACAATCTCCATTTCTATGCTGAACTTTTACAAGGTGCTTGGTCAATTTTGGAGGTATAGCTCCGTGCATCTCGGCTTGACCTGAATACAGGCTAGCTGGGTTTTCAGGATCAGAAGGGCATATAGCGGTTGTTCCATCCTTACTTAAAGTACTACTTTTAGAAAGCGGATCAGCACCTAACTGATGCACTCCTCTGCCAGTGACACGGTCAGCGATATTACTTAAAGGTATAGGATTAGATTGAACCATATTTAAACCATGTGATAACTGTCTTCTATCATCTGATTCCAAAGATTCATCTGATTCCATATATAGTTCAGTCAATGTATTTTCAACTAAACTAATTAATGGTACTATAATTAAAAAATATGCAAAGTAAACAACTGTAGATATTTGTCCAAATTCTATAAATGGGGATTCCACATGTTTAGCACCTAGTTCCATCAAGATTAAAAAATTAGCTACAAATAAAAAAAAAGCTACTTTACTTAAAGGTTTAAATTGTATACCCCTAGACCTAGAAAGATCAGTGAAGGGCATAATTAATAATATTAATATAGCAGAAAACATAGCAATTACACCTAATAATTTATTAGGTATAGATCTAAGTATAGCATAAAATGGTAAAAGATATCACTCAGGTACTATGGCAGGAGGAGTTTGCATTGCATTAGCCATCACATAATTTTCACTATCTCCTAATCTATTAGGCATAAAAAATACAAATACAGATAACACTAATATAAAGATAAATATGGTAATTAAATCTTTAAAAACGAAATAAGGGGCGAATGGTAATCTATCATAATTAGCTGAAGCACCCAAAGGATTACCTGAACCTGCTTTTTCATGCAGTACTATCATATGCATTAAAACTAAAGCAGCTAATATAAAAGGTAAAACAAAATGTAAGGCAAAAAATCTATTTAATGTAGCATTATTTACACTGAAACCACCTCAGATAAACTCAACTATATCTTGTCCAACTCATGGTATGGCGCTCATAAGACTAGTTATAACTGTTGCGCCTCATAAACTCATTTGACCATATGGTAAAACATAACCCAGAAATGCTGTAGCCATCATTAAAATAAATATAACTGTACCTATAGTTCAAACTAATGTTCTAGGAGCTTTATATGATCCATAGTATAGTCCTCTACCTATGTGGAAATAAACTGTAAAGAAGAATGCGGAAGCTGTGTTTGAATGTAAATATCGTATCAATCATCCATTGTTAACATCACGCATAATATGTTCTACAGAATCAAACGCTTCTAAAACATTAGAATTGTAATGCATTGCTAATGTTACTCCTGTTATAATTTGTATTATTAAACAAAAGGCCAATAAAGAACCAAAGTTTCATAAAAAACTTAAATTAGATGGTTGCGATGAATCTATTAGATATGAATTAACCAACTTTAATAAAGGATGACTCTTGAATATTCTCATTTTTATCATATATGTGTTATAACTTTATTTATAAAAATTAATGTGCCTACAAAACAAATAAGGTTATGGTAGGCTTTATGATTTTTTGCGAATTATATATAAACGCAATCTGTTCTATATATGTAATTCGCAATCTGTTTTATAAATATAATAGTAAATATTCTCATATCTATATGGTTGTAATGTGATTGTTTACGAAGTAGCGCAACATAATATCGTAAGCATCCACAACATTTATTTTTATTTATATTTATTTTTCGTTACTTAATTTATGATATTTATTATATTTCCATAATACTAACCAAGTTATGCAAAAAAAATTAATAAATCGTGAATTATATATAATATACTTAACCGTTTTTAAATCAGTTTTTGTTTTATGTGAGTTGTTTATGTCACATATCCAGCTTTTACAAGACGGCTCAGACTGTTTAATCATCTTTAATTACTTTCTATATTTAACGCAAGGCAACATACGCATAAATGGCACACTTGTATGTGTAGGCTATAATGCAAACATTACTCTCATTTTTATTTGTTCCGCTGCATAACTTCGTAAGCACTAAATTAAATAAAAGTCATATAATAAAGTATTAGTAAATACGAAAAACATAACGCAGTAAGACATCAATCCATAAATATATTATTAGGTATAAATATATGTATTTATAAACAAGATAAAGATAAACAACATATGATTATAAATTGAATAAATATAAAAAAGATATATTGATATAAATAATAAATATAAATGTCTAGGTAAAAAACTACTGATTCATACCTTCATACCATAAGATCCAATACGTATGTAAGATTCAGATTTGGTATGCTGCAGGTTAGATTTTGCAAAACCTCTTAAAGTAACCGAAGATAAGCCTTTGTAAGAAGAATCCATATCTTTTATATTACCCGTATATCTAAGTTTAAAAACAGATTTAGCAGCAGTATTACGCTTAGTCAATCTTCCTGCTGCCTCAATTCTTATACCAGTTACGTCCACGTTTTTTATATTTTTAAACACTTTTTTTTGTCTATTATGTGTATAATCAGAAGATGTTAAGTTTAAAAATGTAGGTGCAAAAGCTGCTTGTTTTTGGTTTTCAATAAACATACCATTGCATGTATTGCAAATGTTATTTACGTGTTTAGATGTTTTATAATTTTTAAATATATCCATACCCCGGCCGGTATATACTATTGATAATAATGAATCTATTCCATCCTTATCTTTTGGTTGCGTAGCATGAACACGTAAAAGGTCATTATTACTATTAATATTTAAGCTTTGATTGTTACTCGTAGTATTTACTTTCAAAATTTCACTATTATCACTAAATAGTAATTGTAAATCTTTCTTGTTATTACTTGTGTTTAAGTTAAAGGCCTCATTATTAGTAAAGCTGTTTGCTCTTAAGTTTTGTAGTCTCTTTTCTCGAGTATAAATATCATTATATACTGCTAATTTATCCATATCTGGTACTGTAAATAATCATAAAGATTTATCTAATACCTTAATTATATTATTTTTTCTATTTTTTAATTTTGTCATTAATGTTTCTGAAAAAATATAACTATTAAGATATATATACTTAAGATCAACAATATTAAACTGAATATTTTTATTGTAAATTTTTTGTACCAGGTTTACCAAAGGTAAAATAAACCTTTGGTCAAATTTAGACCTATTAAATTGTATTAATTGCCTAATGTAAATAGATAGTATTTCTTCGCGTAAAGATTTAGCAGCATAGTTATTGTAAAAATAATAAAACTTTTCATTATATATACATTTACCATATCATGTCTCAGCACTATGTACGTGTGCAAAATTATTGGCAGTATTCGCATGTGCAATAGCATCCATATTTCTTGATATGTTACTTTTTTGCCGTTGTATTTTGGAGTCAAAAAGCAAGATATCAAAACCTTTATCTTTAATTGTTTTTAATTTAATGTTAGAAGGTCAGTCTTCCTTATTTACAAAATCAGGAGCCGTGTTAGATTTTAAAATATTTTCTTTTATAAAATAGGGTAAAAAAGTATCCATTACATCTAAAGAAGCAATCTTTTTTAGTTTATTAAGATAATATATTTTTTGTCTATTGTAAGTATATATGGTGATAATTATCTGGTCATTTGTATGTTTCAATTGTGGTTTGCTAGTTAATATCTTGTTGATAGATAGCCTTCTAGCTTTAATACGCAAACGACGAGATTTAATACTTTTTTCTAATTTACGGCTATAAAAATTAAAATAACTTTTTACTATTTTAAGTAGAATCTTATTGAGGCTAGGTAAAATTTTAAGCAAATTTATATTAAATGTATAGATACTATTGTACCATTCATCACTCAATGGAGAGAAATGTCGTGGTTTACCTATGTAATTATTCGCCTTTATCTCTGTTCGCGGCTCCGCAGGAGCCAACCTTTTTAATAATATATGATTTTTTGATGCTTGCTGATCTAACTTTTTGTATGCATCAGTACTATACTGTAATTTATTATTTAGTATTTGACGTGTATTTTTACTTATCATACTTCTGTCGTTGTGAAACAATATCGGGTTTTTTGCTACTAAATGCCTCGTAACATAACACATATAACTCTTAAAATTATTGTAATTATAAATCATGTTATTTCTACTAATATATTTGTTGTTTACATTTTTGAAAAGATTATCGTTATCACTATTTTTGTATTTATTTTGCAAAGGATTGTTGTTATATTGATTTTTATTTTTTATTTATATTATATAATAACACGTATACTAATATATAAAATAGTTAATATATAATAATAAAAAGGACATCATTAGCCGTATAGCTTTACTTGTATATTATATAGCTTTATATATATAATATACTGCCCTAAAATTAACCTTTAAGTTTTTCTTATCGGTATTACATAACATGCATACTATAAGTTATGCATACTATAAGTTATACGTACTATAAGTTATGCATGCTATAAAGGATGTTATTGCTACTTATATTATTGTTGTTGTTCAAAGCCGTACCTGAAATATTTGCCGCTTGTATAACTATAACACTTTAACTTATTAATACTAGTAATAAGCATATAAAGAAACATAGACACAAGGTATTACGTCCCAACCCCGCGTAATACAGTGACAACAACCAGATATTTTGCCCCCTTGCTTTTTATAATCTTATATGGCAACAACCCGTTATTTTTATCTTTTGTTTTGCATTGCGGAGCAATCAGCATATTTTACTTTTGCTTAGTTTATTTAGTGTTCACGAAGTAGCGCTACTTTGTTGTTCGTATATATGTCTATTAAGTATCAGCAACTAGCAATAAGTTAATAATGGTTAATTTCTTATACTACTAGCATGGTATGCATACCTTATTTAATTAATCTACTTAGATATATAACACTCCCTTACTGAGTGTTTTACAATATTTTTCTTTATTAAACTTAAGGAAAATAATGTAAAACATCGGGTATGGTTCCATACTAAGTAGTGAATCAGTGGATTATCAGTAAAAGATTAATAAATAAACTAAACGTATGTAGTGATGTAATTGCTTACGAAGTAGCATTACTTCGTAAGCATCCAAACCAGACAGCCAAACATAGTGTTAATATTTAACACATTACAGTATATTAATTATTGTAAAAAACAGATAATATACATGTTAACTATTGATTGCTATTATGTTTTATATAATATATGTAACACTACCTAATAAAATAGGCTACTGTTTAAAACTTAGGGGATAAAATAGGCAGTAATAGATATATTATATAAATAAAAGAAAATATTTAACCAGCAATTTTTGTATAAACAGGTTTGGATATTTTACTAGATAGTAAGATGCAGTATTGGCTTCAATAGATTAACCTCGTAATTATGCTTAACAAACTAAAATATCAGAAGCTAAGCATACCTAACTTCGTAAAAAAATGATGTTTATTTTTTGCTGTAATGCCTCAATGACCTGATAGCATAGACTCATAAACATATACACTGAGACATTACATATACACTGAGACATTACATAAGTTAAGCTAACACAATAAAGCTTTAAATTATAATAGAAAACAAACCTAAATCTTGCATTTGCAGTATAAAATATAAGCTGCAATCAATTTTAATCTAAGGTTAGCGCTTATACAGATTAATCTTGCATAATTCAATAAAAATATAATTCATTTTCTATTTATAAGTAATATTTATGTATAGAGATAATAAATCATATAATGTATAAGTCATATGATTAATAAAAATATAATTAAATTTAATGGTATATTAGATACTATAAAGCAAGTAATGTATAACATAGTATGTACGAAATACTAGGAAATATAAATGTGTAACATCAGAACTACGTATTATCAGTAAATAAAATACTTACGACTAGTAACTTAAGTGCTAATGTATAAGATCTAAATAAGTAAACAGTATAGAAATAAAATTTATAAAAATATAAATATGCATTAAATAATAACATATGAGTATATAAGCAAAAGTATATGTTAAATAATGGTACATATATATTAAATATATAAATTTGCTTTAATTTAAAACAGGCAAGGAAAGTAAATTAAAGCAGTTACAGAATAATGTAAACCATCTAATATGGGGGCAGGATATATACCCAAAACTAATGTAAATAAAACCAATGTAAATAAAATATAAAATTCACGTTTATTAAGATCGGGAACATTTACATTGAAAAATTTCGAATATGATCCAGCAAAAACTATTCTGTTGAACATGTAAATGCTATAAGCAGCAGAAAATATAATAGATGAACTAGCTAAAACTCCCAATATTGTAGACTTTTGAAACGCCCCATATAATGATAAAAATTCACCTACAAAATTTAAAGTAAGAGGAACACCACAGTTACCCAAGCAAAGTATGAAGAAAACAATAGAAAACAAGGGCATTATTTGGGCTATACCTCGATAATAAGTTATCAGTCTAGTAGAAGATCTATCATATAAAACACCTCCTACACAAATAAATAAGCCAGAAGACACAAAACCATGAGCTAAACCCAGTGTTATCCCTCCTTCTATACCTTGTATTGTATTACTAAAAACACCCATAAGGTAAACTGCAGCATGCGATACAGATGAATATGCTATAAGCTCTTTTACATCTATTGTTCTTAACGTACTTATACTAGCATATATAATAGTAATGACACCAATCAAATATATGAGATAAGTGTAATTTAAACAAGCTTTTGGTAATAAAGGTAATATTAATCTAAGTATACCATACAAGCTTAGTTTAAGAACTATTCCTGCTAATATTATACTACCACTTAATGGTGATTCAACATGAGCTTTTAACAGTCAAGTGTTTAAAAAAATAACTGGTGTTTTAACTGCAAAAGCTATAAAAATACCACAAAATAAGAAAAATTGAGTATAATAGTTTAAATTAGTTTTATATAAAGCATCAAAATCAGTGGTTCCTATTATGGAAGACATTGTAACTATAGATAATAATAAAAATAAAGAACCCAAAAGTGTGTATAAAAATAGGTAAAAACTAGCTCTTACCCTGTTGCTTGAACCAAAAGACCCTATCAGTATGAACAAAGGGGGTAATATACTTTCAAAAAAAATGTAAAACAATAAAATGTCTAGTACTAAAAACACGCACAATAGTAGTGTTTCCAACAACAATATTGTCATAAGAAATGATCTTAAGTTGTGGGATATAGATGTTCAATTTGATAACAATGCGATAGGCATTATTATTGTTGTTAACAAAACAAAATATATAGATAAACCATCTACACCTAAATAAAAACTAAAAGTATTTACTTCATGATATTGTTGTACAAATTGAAATTGATTGTTAGTGAAATCAAAAAATGCAAATAACACTAAAGACATGAATAAGGCTAATATTGATGTTTTCAATGCTGCAGATTTAAGGGAAATGTTAGTTCATTTAGTTATATATTTAACAATTAGCACAAACGCATTTTCGTGTGCAAGATAATAATCCTCAGATTTAAGCATTATTTCCTTTATATTTTGGTCTTCGTGCTTATTTTCACTAACAGCTTTAATTTTTGCTTTATCATTATCGCCTGTAAGAGGCTCAGTTTTCACATTGTGCATTAACGTGGTAATAATCAGTATTCCTGCCATGGGTATTAATAGTATTAGTATTATTATCACGATACATCCATCATATAAAAAATTTACCTCATAATACTATTATTACCTATATTATTAACTATTTACATATATATTAATAATTATACTAGAGTGTCTCGACGGTGTAATCATCAAACTATATGCTAACGAGGTAAAATTTGCGAAAAAAGTGTACCTAGTATTAACATCAAACTGTTAAATTTCTATTTTTGTAGGGTTACTTAGTTATTAATATTTATTGGTTGCATGCAAACATGCAGTAAGACTATATAAATTTTATCTTGTTAATCTCTTTTTTTTACTAGATTGATATAAGGTATACGCGCATTTTTTGCCACGCGTGTGTTAACTTTTGTAACACATCTAAAAAATACTTACTTTACATTTATTTTTTTTTTTACCTGTTAACATACCAATTTTAATGTTATGATTGATTAAAAAATAGTCCTTTCCAACAAAACCTAGTCAGGTTTTGTTGATTTTTTTTCATACTAATAAGCAAAATCACGTAGGATCATACTAGGTAAGCATAAAAAAAGATCAAAAGTAGAGACGGCTCAGTATAAGCAATGGCTAATATAAGGCATGCGTTTAACATTATATAGTCTATAGTAAATGCACATTACTAGGTATTAAATCAAAGCTAATAAGAATGCAAGGAAATAAGAAAATAAAAGCCAGCACAAGGGGTAAAAGTATTGTTCAACAAAATGACATCAATTGATCATAACGTATCCTAGGGAACGAAGCTCTAGCCCATATAAAAATAAATATCATTATACAGGATTTTAACCCTAATGTAAGCCCATACATCATCCCTTCTATTATAGGATCAGAAAATAGGGTTTCATAACCTGAGTTTATAATATTAACATATAAATAGGGATCCATTTCTTTAAATAAATATATGAGTGGTATGATATTAACTAAGTAGCCGCCTAAAAAAAGTATAGTTATCAGTATACAAATAAGAACAATACTAGCATACTCAGCTAGAAAGAAAAAAACAAAAATAACTGCTGCATGTTCTGTCATAAAACCGCTAACTAACTCTGATTCCTTGTGTAATATATATATATATATATAAGAGAAATAAACCATTCAGTTTATTTATTAGTTATTCACTTTAAATCTATATTGGTTTTTATATACAAGGCTTGCGCCAACTTGAATTTAAATACTTACCTGCTGTAATTTTAGATATATTTAAATATTTGGCTAATTAAACATTATTTTTGAAGTTTTTAATTAGATTATTTTTTAAATCAAATATACCTACACCGTTTCTATGTTTACTTAGTTTGATGCTTATCTTTTTATTTGCCTTTTCACTGTGTTTTTTACCATACATAGGGTTAGACTCCACTGGTTTACTCATAAATTTTAAAGTTTTCTACTTATGTATTTTATCGTAGGATGATTAGATTTATTTTCAAATCTTTTTAACATTTTTAATTTAGCTTCGTCTGTAAGTTTATAGTCTTCAATACTTGTAACTGTTTTCATACAATTATACAAGCTATCAAAGAGATGTTTTTTAATATAACTTGTTTCTAAGTCTGTTAAAGCTTTATTACTTGCCAGTTTACTATGATAAATAAAATATTCGTAAGCACAAAACTCAAACTTATTTAAGCCATATTTTAATATAACATTTTGTAAAGCGATATTAGATTTTTTGTTTGCAAGATGTTCAATAAGTCTTAAATATAAATCCTTACGGAGTACAGAGTACGGAGTACGGAGTACGGAGTACGGAGTACGGAGTACCTATATATCGCCTATTATTTACAGTATTTACAAAACAATATATACCTGCTTTATTTCTTAATATTCTATTATATGAAATAACCGTTTTATTATTATTTAAATTATGAAAAGCTTTTATAGGCACAGGAGTAGATAAATTGTCCAACGATTGAGAGGAAGAAAAAGATCTATAAATAAAACTAGAATAGCCTATTTATTGCTCGATATAAGTACGAAATCCCTTTTTTATAAGTGTTATTTGTACACAACCTAGATCTCTAATATATATATTATTTTTACATTCACATGTAAGGTTGGACTATATTTTATTAAATACAATATAAATTTGTATTTAATGATTGCGTGTAGTCTCTGAAGATCCTACTAAGATACCTTAATATCTGTTTGTTTCCTGCTGATTGTCTTATAATATTAAGGTTTTCCAGCATATAGCAATCTTTTACGAGACCAAATCATATTGTTTTTAGTCAATAGCCTCGGCTAAATCGAAAGGAGCTCTGTTTGTTTCTGCTATGGACCCAATAAAAAATATGATAAATATAGGTAACAGTGGTACGATGTATCATACTGCTTTTTGAGATTCTACATTAACAGTTAAACTTAAACTACCTGATAACAATATTACAAGTAAAATAGCTGAACTTAAAATTAACTCATAACTAATTAATTGAGCTGTACTTCTTAATGATCCTAGAAATGCATATTTAGAATTAGCGGATCAACCTGCTAATAATATACCATACGTAGATAAAGAAGAAACAGCTAACATATAAAGTATACCCAGATTAAAATCCGAGATAGCCATCCCGGGTCCATAAGGTACAACAGAAAAACCCAACAAAGAAAATATTAACGTTATTATAGGTCCAAGAAAAAATAAAACTAAATTAGCTTGCGTAGGGGAAACATATTCTTTTAGTAAAAGCTTTAAAGCGTCTGCAAATGCTTGTAAAAGACCATAGTATCCCACTATATTGGGGCCTAATCTTCTTTGCATGCTTGCCATAGTTTTTCTTTCAGCAACCGTAACAAATGCTACAGTTAATAAAACGGGAACAGTTACTATTAAAACTTCTGCAATAGAAATAAGTAAAGGTAAATATAACATAATGTAAAATAAAGTGTATAATCTTTTATTGACTGGTTTGCATAATTTCGCAAGTATACTTTATTTCGTAATGCTGTATACATGGTAATACGAAGTACCTGCAAAACTTCTGACATTATAAGTGAAATTAACCTGTATGGCGTGGTGCTTGCATAACTTCGTAAGCACACAAACTTATGCCTGCATAACTTCGTAAGCACGCGTTATTATGTAGCACAGCTTTAAAAGTTAGCAGCAGCCTTAACGTGTAAACAGTACAATGTATCAGCTAGAAACTATAAACAATGACCCATTGTCTTTCTTTAATTGCTTACATTGTATAAGCTTAGTTGCACAGGCAGCATGCAAAAAAAAGTATATGTCTTATTAAAAATTAGGTTAATAATAAAACGAATTTTCGTATTAGCTTAATAAATAGCCGGCTTTGTATTTTTAGCCGACTTAGGTTTTAGGCTTAATTTCTATAAGCAAAGCCTCAAACACCTACTATATTTATCACATGTGTATACATATAATAGGAATCTATAACATAGGAAATGTACAAATTATTAATTATTATTATATAAACGTAAAAGGGACCAGATTACTATCTAATATTCCAACATATAACCAAATTTTAATAATATTTTACTCTACCAGGGTAATTTAAATGAAATATATTGAATTATTAGTGGAGGTTGGTATTACACTTCAAATATTTATATAGCTCTTCGCTACGCAGCTTGTGAGATAAATCTGCTGCTACGCAACCGCCTTTATCTTCAGACTGGTATTCATTTATATTTGCAAATCGTTATTCACTTACATTTACATACTAATATTGGACTGTAAATCATGATTACTTTGAAAATATATATTTACCTACTAACAGATAGGTTAAGTTATCTGAAAATAAACCAGTATTAAAAGTGCTGTCTACAATCATAATATCTATTAAGTTTGTTGTTATCACTAATATTTGCGTTACTTGCATTAGATTATGCTCCGCATGCATAATTTCGTAAGCACACCCTTTCAAATCCAATTATTTTTATTTTACGTATACTACTGTTTGTCTGTAGGTATGCATGTAAGCAATAAATTAATATATTAAAAGGATCGTACCTAATAAGACCTGTGGGATTTGAACCCACGTATTAATGATTAAAAGTCATACATTCTACCAATTAAACTAAGGTCTCTCTTTACATGGTAAATAAAAATATTATTCATTTTTCGATATGCAAGTAAATATACTTTTATATGATTTAATATACTTACTATTAAAGATTTAATAAATATTGCTTTATTATTAAACTTATTTAATTAAATACAGATAATTATAAAGATAGTAAAGGTATCTATATATATGCGTATATCATAATTAGGTAAAGTATAAAGCGTCCACTGTAATACAGAGCAATTGTAATAACAATTTATTAAAAATTGGTGCATGTTTTACAAGCAATAACTAATATAAATCCTTTGGTTCTATATTTTGCAATTTAATGCGTGTAAATAATAAAAAAACAAAAAATATTCACCACAGTAGTTTAATTATTAGATTATATAACATATAAACCTTAGTCACACCAGGCTAAAAATTATTATTAACATTAAAATAAAAAAAATAAGTAAATTAAAAAATAAGTAAATTAAATGTATATATATATATCATGTATTTTTTTTAGAAAATCATAGGTTATATACTTACATGTAACATATAAATATGGTGTTATGTAACATACTAGTAAGTAAAATAAAGAAAATAGTTATAATGACCTAAAATAAAAAAAAATCCAAAAATTTAATTAATGACAAATAAGTTTAGAGTATTAAACAATGTTCTAACTATATTATGAGCTGTCACCGTTAATACATACAAATGAGTAAAAAAAACGTATATGATCGTAAGATAGCTATAATACTTTATGATCATTTCAATAATATTTTATGATCATTTCAATAATATTTTATTATTAATTAATAGATAATAAAGTATAAATAAATAAAGCTGATAGAGACAATATTAAAATTAAATATAAAATGTATTTGCAAAAAAATTTCTATTTTACTTTCATTGAGACATGTAAATTATACGCATAAATAAAGTAAAATTTCAAAGTTTTATTTGTATAACTAGCTGTATCCAACCTTATATGGTTTAATGTTTTTAGATATAAATGTTAAACATCTATAGCTAGATGTTAATAATATATACCTAGCTATATATTAGTAATAAGCGTATGAAGATATATAGACACAAGGTATTACGCCCCAACCCCGCGTAATACAGTGACAACAGCCAGATATTTTGCCTCCTTGCTTTTGAGAATCTTATATGGCAACAACCCGATATGTAAGGCTAAGGTACAAAAGGCTAGTTAATTAAATAGAAATAAGAGATAGGGTATATTTATCTACTTATTATAGGATATATTTATCTATTTTGTGTTTAGAAACACATCTAATATCTCCTTGCTATTTCTTACGTACCAATTTTGTTGATTAATAACGTTAAAGTTTTTATCACGAAAAAAATTGTCATAGAGATCGGGACGATCTTTCTGTAAAACAGCCAAGAAAAATGATTTCAGCTCTTCAGGTAAAGTATAGCTGCTAAATTTACTAACACCTAACTTGCGTTGGTGGTCTAAAGCATTACCAATTTTTCCTGCCAAAGGTTGGTTTGTGCCATCTTCACTAAAACTTTGATTACTGGGGTTGTCTACAGCGATAGGCCCATTAGTCTTGTTTGCTCTTAAGGTACCACCTACATCTGTTGTATTAGTGCTTCCAGCAGCAGGCGGGTCGCTAGCACCACCAGTACCACCACCGGCACCACCAGTACCACCACCGGCACCACCAGCAACTTGACCACCTTCCATCAATAACATTGTTGGGCCATATAGTTCAGATATAATTGCGCGAACCAAAACTAAATATCAAGTTTCAACCTGCGAAAGCATCAGCATAATCATTTAATTTCCAGCATTTCTAAAGATATCTCTCAAAGCTTTAGTGTTTCCCAGTTTTTCTCATCTTTCCCTTGGAACGTTTGCATGGGGAACATTAGGGGCAATTTTAGCATAGATCTCAGGGTGTCTACTTTTTAAAAAATCCCTTATCTTGCGATCATCTTCAGCAGTGAAACTGTAAATAGAAAATTTAGTAAGACCCAAGCTTGCTTGCCTATCAAGAGCTTCAGCAACACAAAGTCAGTCTGATTTATTTATTGTACCTTTCTCGATGAGTATAGGTCCATTTACTCTACCTGCTTTTAAATTACCATTCGCACCTGTATTATTAGCACCACCTACGGGGGCATTTGCACCTGCACCACCTGCAGGTGCAGGTGCAGGCGCAGGCGCAGGTGCAGGTGCACCTGCACCTGCTCCAACGCTAGGCGGAACACCGCCTCCTGGGGGGAGATTAGAAGCCAACATTGTTTCAGAGGGTATTAATAATTCATTGATTATTTCAGCTACTAAACGTATATATACGCTGAATCCAAGATAATAAGAAATAGAAACTATATTGAATATCTCGGTAAAAACATTAACATCGTAAAACTTTAATATAAAATACCGGCTAATAATGCCTGTAAAGAATACTGTTATATAACTATATATAAATCTCTTTGTGCAAATAGTATCCCTTATTCGTATTATAAAGGCTCATAATCTGTTAGATTTACGAGGAGGCAGTCCACTTTGTACAGGCAGACTTACGAAAGCATGAGGTTTAGGTGGGCTACTTAATGCTCACTCTAAGGAATCAAATGATCTAATGATAAGAGCTTGTAATAAATCAAAAAAATAGCCGGATCTAAGTCAAATATAACCTACTATAGCTTTACCTTCTGTCAATTGTATATATAATGCGTGTAAGAACAATAAAGTTGCTGTCACACTTATTATAGAACCAATACTAGATATCAAGTTTCAACCTGCAAAAGCATCAGCATAATCACTTATTCTTCTAGGCATACCCTGCAGACCTAGAAAGTGTTGAGGGAAAAATGTAACATTAACCCCTATGAATAAGATTCAGAAATGTACTTTACCCCAAGATCTGTTATAGTCAACACCTAGAATTTTGGGTATTCAAAAATATCAGGCACTATATAGTGCAAAAACAGCACCCATACTTAAAACGTAATGAAAATGGGCCACAACATAGTAAGTCAACATTGTGCATTGGTTTAGTAAACTTATTATAACTTGCAATACATCTATATAATATAAATACATTAATAATAACATATGTCTTATTTTTATTCTTATTGTGTGCAAATTTAAAGTGTAAATCTTAGAAATCTTTTACTATATATACTGATAAACATAAGCATAATAATATAAACTTTTAATTACTATAAGAGTACTATAATCGCTAATAAGTAATTATTGTTGTATATATATATTAAGTGCTCTTGTCCTAACGTAAGCACAGACAAAAAAACATAATAAAATATATAAGTAAAGGTATATATTTATTGATTAAATTATACCAGGGAAGATTTATACGGAGAGCTACATAATTACTACATAAAAGTATTAAAGATAAGAATAAGCCCGTTATTATAAATAGTATATCATAGTAAGACAATATATACTATCACGTCTACTAAATCCCAATTCATACATAGTGTATTGGACTATAACTTATCTAATTGTTAAACTTAATTAACTTTCGACTGTCACGTTTAGTCTCTACGGATCCTACTTTTTAAGGAATTAATTTACAGATACTTTGTATACTGTAAATTAATTTAAAACTTAAATTTGGTTTCCACGATATTATCTTATATTCTATATTTACGTTTATTGCATTAAAAACATATAAGACTTCATCGTTAGCAAAAATTAATATTTAAATTAATAGTTACCGAGAAGTGTATGTATCTTCTCACGGTGACAAGACAACACGACACTTACTATAGGTGCTTTTGATTAAATTTTTTTAATGATTCTAACTTCTCACCTAATAAAGGATGATTAGTACAATGATTTATTATATTTAACAATACTTGTTTTTTGTATATTTCGATAGAGTAAAACTTACCATAAGGATTTCTAATTTTATTAGACACCCCAAAAAACTGTTTAATAGCATTTATTAAATAGAAGTCATGATTCTGTCCTATTGAAAATGAATGGTTGTTATTACTTCTTAGAGAGAAACAACCTTCGGCTTCTATAAAACCAGATAATCATCCTTTAAAGTAACAGGGAACGCTAAAATTAACATTTGATTTTATAATGTTTAGCTGTTCATTGTATTTTGAATTTCTATTTAACAGATAAGTTTCTATGGAGGTTTCAATTAGGCATGTTTTTAAAAACGCAAGTTGGCAAATTTTTTTTGAAGTTAAAGGAGGGTAAATGTTATATATTTTTATGATTTCTATAACTTCTTCCTTTCTATTGGATACTCAAATAACGTCTGCATCTTTACCAGTTATTGTTACTGTTCCTCCTATAACCTTAGCTATTCTAATTAACATATTATAGTTAGATTTAAGGTTAGATAACTTTATTATTAATCTGTATTGCAAAGATTTATTACGTCAATGGTTTACCTGAATACTACCATCTCCATCCATCAAACCAACTCAAAATTGTTTTATATAGCTCTTATAACTACTATTATCAAATAAATCAATTGCATTGTTATTATTATTAACATTGTTATTATCATTAACATTAAGACTAGACAGTGTTGATACTGTTGTAGCCATACTTAATAAACTTGGTACATAAATACCAAGCGGATCAATCAAGACCGTATCGTGGAATGCAATATCCAATGAAGCATTAGCCAAAACAACCCCACTTACGAATAATTTATAAATTAACAAACAATTAAAGTTAAATTCACATTAACTTTAAATAAGAAATTAGTATTGCTATACGAAGTATGGCATTAAAATATTACTAATATAAAGAAAACTAAAGTATATATAATACCTTTTTTATAATACAAAATTTTTAATCTAATGCTGTGTTATATAGCAAGCAACTACTAAATATGCTTTATTTTTTAACTAGAATATTATTACTATTATCTATACGTTCATAGCTAAAATAATAATTATTATATACTTCCTTAGCCAAAGCTTTTTTTTTTATAGCTTCATGGCTAAAATTTAAGGATCTAGCTGCTGCCATTACTCCATCATATTTATTTATAAAGTTCATATCTATATCATATACAAATATAGCTTTTTTTATATGACTGTTATTATTAAAGGCCTCAATAAGTTTTTTACATTCTTCTGAAGATATGTCCTTTATTACAGGTGTATCCTCAATATTATGTGGAATATTACTCATGTACCATTCACCCCTAAATAATTTGTTATCTTTTATTACTTCTACTAAAGTAGAATGATTACATTTAATTAACTTTGACAAGGATAACACTGATGGAAATATTACTAGTAAATGTTTATAAGAATCATATACATATACTGAATACGCGGATCTCGCCTCCATTATTCTCCTTTTACTTTCAATAGAATGACTTTTGTTATAAAAAGGATTATTCTCTCCTGTTAAACGCCTAGCTATTAAACTTTTAGTTTCAAAAGAATGTACCCTGTTTTTGGCTAATTCAGATAATAATTTTTTAGTTTCTTCTGTATGCACATAACCCAAAGAAGAATAACCTTGTTTTAATACATTGTAATAGGGCATTACACTTGTTATATAATAGGTTTCTCTAATAGATATGTCATTTATATCTACATATTCTAAAATTCAAAGAGAGAAATTGTGTGTATCATATTTTAGCAAAGCTTTTGTGATAGGCATATTAATATTTTGTTTACTCTTTAAAAATGCAGGATTTAGATAATTTTTCATTCTATTAGCTAAATGTATAGAACTACCAATATAGGTATGTTTATTTACATTATTGACTAAGCAGTATATACCTAATTTATCTTTTTCTTGTTTTAATATTAAACTTCTACTTTCTTTAAAATTATTATAAACATTTATAGGCTTTAAATTATCAATATTGTCTTCTTTATTATTTAGATATTTACTACTAAATTTCCTACAATTGTTTTTGTGCTGTCTAGCAAGAAGCATTAATTTATATTTTATTTCATGGACTCTATCTTCATTAATAGCAAGTAAACTGCTATGTAACGGATTACGTATAGTCTCTGAGGATCCTACTGAGAACTTAATCTGTTGGTTTCCTGCTGATTGTTCAAAATCACATATTATCACTGCGATCATTAAGATAACGAGTAATGTAATTGTTAGAAGTTCCCAGCAAATAGTAATCTTTAAAGGGAGAGCTAAGTGGTTTATTAACCCTCCAACTGTGAACATAAATACGAATCCTAAGGCAAATAACATGAAAGGTGTTAACTGAAAAGATCCTCCGTAACATGTAGCTAACCAACTGAATATTTTAATTCCAGTTGGCACTGCTATAATTAAAGTAGCAGCTGTGAAATACGCTCTTGTCATTGAGTTTTGGACAGTATCTTAGTCAGTCCTTTTATAGATAGACTTCTTGCGTACTTGTCTCTGAGGATCCTTTAGTTGCAATACTTTTTATCTTAGTTATACCTTTTACTTCCAAGTGTTGACCATTAGTTATCATAATGTACACTTTTCTGAATTTCAGATAGTTTACATATTTACCTGCAAACACTTTATATATATCAAAATAATTAATTAGAACCTGTGCAGTTTTAAACCCTGTACTTTTGTAGCACCATATCCCGGTGTTATATTGAGAAATATTACCCATTTTAACTGTATCATATAGAAGTTTTAAGGGTACAGCGTCATTTTGTTTTAAAGAAAACTCTAATCTGACACTAAATCCCGTTTTATGTGTTTTACTTTTTATAACGCTGATATGAAAGCAACCATCCGCCTGGGTAAAGCCCGCCAGCCAATGGTTATCTAATGACAAATAATTTAAGGGTGGCAATATGGTATAATTAAAATCTACATGATAATTGTGTTTAAGTAATTGTTCATATTTAGGTTTACTTACAAATTTACCATTAATTAAATATAAGATGTATGATAAACCTTTTGCATTTTTACAAATATATCTAACTGCTTTTTTGTTTTTAATTTTGTAAACATTACCATAACCTATTCGTTTTTTGATATAGTAAGCTAGTGCTACATCATTATCAGCAAAAATAATGTCTAACTGCTTTTTACCAAATCAACCGTCCCCTTCTATTAAGCCAGTTAAAAAATAACCAAACTCAGTATCAGTAAGGTAAGGTTTATGTTTACATACATGTTCAGAAATAGAGGAAAGTTTAGTATAACTATTATAAGTATTTTTAGTGTCAGCCGTAGCACTTGCACTAAAACCAAAGTTTCCTGCTGATTGTCCTGGTAATTTATTATACTGTAAGCAGATTTTACCTAACGTAATTAATACGAGTGGACCACTTAAACAGGAGTTTCCAGCATATAGCAAGATTTTTACCGTGAACACAATTTTATCCACGTCTAGACCTACACTATACATGTGGTGCGATCAGACAACAAAACCTAGAACACCTATGGACATCATGGCGTATACCATACCAAGATAACCAAATACGCTTTTATTTGAGCTAGCTGATATTGTAGTACTAATTGCCCCAAAACCAGGTATTATTAATATGTAGCGAATATTTTAATTAATAGAACAGCATCAACTTTAAATCAAAGTCTGTTCCCATTAATTTTCAAAAACTTTTATATTCTTGTTAGGACTTTATCTTAAATTGTAGTATTTACTTCATGGTAGTTCATTCAGGACTTTATTCTTAGAATTTTTATTAAGCCTTTATCTGTTAAATGTTCTCTATCTTGTATTAATATATAAACTTTTCTTCATCTTAAATAACTTATATGTTTTCTAGACTGTAAATTAAATTGATTAAAATATTCTATAACGTTTTTAGCAGAACCAAAACAAGTAGAAGCATAATAGTAAGTATCTTGGGATTTTCTATATCCAATATTACCACCCAAATAATTTTTTATTTTCGTTAATAGTATATTCTTCTTTTGATCGATTTGATAGTTTAATCTTATTTCTGGCTTGTTTATGGTAGTACGATTAATAATCTTAACTTGAAAACTAGCATCCGCATCAGAAAAACCTGCTAGTCAGTGATTGTTAAAATCGTTAGTTAAGTTCATAGTAAAATTAATATTTATATCCTTATATCTAACATGATTTAATATATTATCAATTACTTGATTAAATCTATTTTCTGACCTTAATTTACCATTTATTAAGTTAAGTACATTTAGTATTCCTTCCTTTTTGGACACTATTAAAAGATATGCGTTCTTATCTTTCACTTTTCTGACGTTACAATTACCTAATTTTTCTTTTAGATAATAAGCAAGAAATGCATCTGGAGAGCTAAATACTATAACTAATTGTTGAGCTTTACTAAAATGACCATCACCATCAATTAAACCTGCTAAATAATGACCTAATTGTTCATTATTGAGAGGCTTCAAGTGTTTAGGAACATGTCTTGATGTACGTTTTACATGTTCTGAATTTACTACAATTTCATTGCGTATAGTCTCTGAGGTTCCATTCATTGTGTTTGTTTCGTATAATGAAATGTTACCTGCTGATTTACTTTTTTGTTTTAGCTTTTTCACTATGTCGTCTTTCTGCGCAAGCTGCGCACCGATGGAGTATCTAAAACTTTGTAACAAAGTGGTCCCAGCATACAGCAATGTTAAGAGGCCTACAAATCTAACCTCTGGGTGACCAAAAAATCAGAAAAGATGTTGATATAATATAGGATCGCCACCACCAGCTACTTCAAAGAAAGATGTATTGAAGTTTCTGTCTGTTAATATCATAGTAATTCCGCCGGCTAGCACAGGTAAAGATAACAAAAGTAATACAGCTGTTATGGCAACAGCTCAGCCAAATAGTGCTAACTTATGTAATCTAATACCTGGGCATCTCATGTTAAGAATAGTAGATATAAAATTCATGGCTCCTAATAGACTGCTTACTCCAGATAAATGTAAAGCAAATATAGCAAGATCTACACTGGGTCCACTATGGCTTTGTATACCTGATAGGGGTGGATAGAGAGTTCAGCCTGTACCTGCTCCGTTTTCTATACCATTAGCAAATAAGAATAATATTATACTTGGTATTAATAGCCAATAACTAATATTGTTTAATCTAGGGAATCCCATATCAACCCCCCCTATTAACAATGGCACTAAAAAATTACCAAACCCTCCTATCATAGCTGGCATGCTATTTTCTATTAATTTTCACTAACAGTTGGACTATATCTTTACCTTTAAGTATGTCTTATTAAGGTATTTCACGTGTAGTCTCTGAGGAACCTACTTTACACAGCGTTTAATTGCTATTTAATAGCCCTTATGTATTTGGTTTCCTACTGATTACCTAATCTATTAAAATGTCACTGTACCATACCAATGCTTTTCAACAAAAGAAGGCTTGTATTACTAATTTTAATAGCTCTAAAGGTGTCCCAGAATATAGTGAAAAGAAAGCAAATAATTTCTTATTTACCCGGCCATGCCTTTTATATGTCAAATTTCGTGTTATTGGTAACTAAACCTTCATATACCCCTATAATAACCAGATTTATTTCCTTTTAAATAATCTCTAATCACTACACGATCACCTTTAAGATGCTTAGCTAAACTGTTTAGAAAATCAAATTATAAATTTTTGTTTGCGTCGTTTTTAAATTCAGCGAGTATAGCTTTCGCCGCAGAATGTTTAGTTTTATGCAATTCCCGTTTGGTTTTTACTAAGTTTTTCATTACATCCAAAATCAATAATTTAACATTCATGCTTTAAAGGACATCTCTAGACAAAAAAAAGTGGTCTATATACAAAGTACCTAAATCTAAACAATCATTTAAGGTTTTATGATGTATATTTACCATATTATACATGTGTTGTTTTGACTCAAATATATATAGTAAACATAAAGTTTTCGCTTCATAAACATATATGGGTGTTCCTCTCAGTTTACGCAACTTATCTCGTATTTACTGGCCCATTGGTTCATGGTAGCCAGAACTACTAGCTACTAAATCTACGTTTAAATTTGGTTTAAAGTATCAAGTAGGTATTGTTCCAATGCTATTATCTGTGATAAATCACTTTTAATCTTCATAATATAAACAGTTAAATTTATTTTATGGAAACCATGTTTATTAATATATCTTAAAACCCTACGTGCCTTAGTATTAAGTATCGAAGGCATGAAGTAGGAACTAATACGATTGTATAAATTTATAAAATGACCAAGATACACATTCTTATTGTCTAAGGTACCTCAAACATAAACACCTTTTTGTCTTTTAGTTATCTTGAGTATTATATCTCTGTTATTATAAGGATCTTTTATGAATACTTTTACGTATTAATGCTTAAAATTTTTATTAATTTCATAATTATTATCATCGTTACGCACACTAATATCAAAGTCGTTTTTTATAACAGTTTTGTGAGTTGACACAGGTTTTGGCTCTAGATTTGACATATAAATTTTTGATTTGACCATAAAAAATATCATAATAATAGCATGAGCAGTTATTATACTATTGTACAACTGATTATCTGCTATAAATTGAATTCCAGGTGCAGATAGTTCTAATCTGATTAACACAGAAAAGCCTGTAGCTATTAAACCTGAGAGTAATGCAAAAATAAGATATAAAACACCAATATCTTTTGCATTTGATGATCAAAATCATCTTTCTAACCATAAGGATACAAGACTAAATTTAATGTTTAGCTTCTTGTTTTTATTTATCTTACTCAT